GTCACCGGGCTCCGCGCACCAAAGGCCTACCAAAGGTAGGCCGAGCTCTTTGATATTCTTTCGGGCGACGAAAGGCTACTTCAATCTAGGAAACAGCCGGAAACTCGAAGGGGTCGCCTTTGGAAGCGTTCGCCGGTAACCAAAGCGTCTCGTTTCCGCAACCACTTGGGTACTTTGCTTATAGCTTTTTTAGGTTATGCAATAGAAGGGGCTCTGGATCCCCTGCTTTCAGAAATGAATGGATCAGAAGAGGGCTGGGTTCTATTTCCGGGCCGGGCGGGAGGTGAAGGCCATAAGAGAAGATTGCCCTACCGGTAAGGAAGAGAGGAAAAGGACGCTGTCATCTATCTCGACCAGTTTCCCGAGGCGTTGGAAATCCAGACCGGCTCAGAGAATCACTTAAGCCGAAGGCGCCCTTCGTTTCGCCAACAAATAAGTCATCCTTGACGAGATTTCCCATTCCTTCCCTGCCGAGCCACCTCTCTTCGCCATTCGATATACTACCTCTGCCTTCCTTTTCTATAACATACCCAGGCGCCCTCCTTTCCAATCAAAAAGATTAAATCAATACCAATCAAAGCCCTATCTAAGTAAAGCTTCGTCTGTTATTTTTCGGGGAGTTTACTCGACCCATTCCCCAGTCTCCCGCACTGCTCTGGGAAGTGTGCGACTCCGTATGAGGACCTCCTTCCCTTCTGCCCACTCTCCGTTCACACGGTTCTAAAAGCAGAGAAGGAAGGGTAGGCAGCAGGTACCACGAGCCCTCTGTCCCACACATCTATCCAGAAGCAAGTGTAGTTCACCGGTTCCACCGAATGCTCCTATCTCTCGGCAAAGATCGTGTGAGTGTGCAGTTATGCTTCGGATGCTTCGCCATAGAATAGATCGACCCAGTTCCCGTTCTTTTCCGGTTCCGGTGCACTCGCTTTATATCTCCGACACACAAGGAAGGACGCGGTGGGAAGGAAGCAGCCCTAGCCTCTGTCCGGCCGATCATTCCGCTGGCATCTTGCATTCACGCCTCCGTTTGACTGCCGCTCGGGGATGTAGTTGTAGATACGTTAGTTTTAGTGGATCGTTGGCTCCACCTGTTATCTCCTTCTACGACATGCTGTTGTCGTCGCCATATTCCATATGTCACTTAGTCATCTCTGCCTCGCTGCGGGTCCTCCGAAAGAAACGGAGGACTTCATTCAGTGACTCCGCGATCGCCCTCTGAACGATCAGAATAAGGTAAAGCTTGAAGATAAGTTTTGTACTCTATTAATTTCTCAGTCCCTCTAGTCGGGTGGGCGTCGGCCGGTCTTTCGACCCGATCCCCCTAAAAACCGTACGTGCGGGTCTCCCCGCATGCGGCTCACGCCATTCGAGGTGGCCCACCCAGCCCAGCATTCATTCGCAAATCCTGTAGTGAAATTGAGACTGCTCGACCTCGTAATTCGCGTGTAGGCAGCGCTATCTGTCCTACCCTTGACTCTATCTATTCATTGAAATGACTTTATTACATTTTATATAGAATTATATAATATAGGCTCGCTCCCTCTTTTTCCAAGAATTCATGCGCTTCCCTTTACTTCATAGGGCCTTCTAGGTGAAAAGCCTTCCATTTCCGTCAAATGACCCGGCCTCCCCTGGCTCTTCCACCGTCCGGGCTCCCTTTCCTCCCTATGCTCCCCCGGCGCAGGCCTACCACGCTTCGCGCCTGCGGCGTTTTCGCCAGACGGTCTTGGCCAGTAGTGCCATCCTCCCCGCTGGATGTATGGGCGGGTTGTCCATCGCTGCTGCGTTCTGTTAGGCTATAGATTACAGGAACAAATGTAGTTGAATGAGACAGTAGGCGGGTTACACGTTCCACTGTGCCGAGATGTGAGGTGCAGGTGGTGATGATCACCCCGGGGTATGCGCTAGCGCCCTTGACAGGCACTCCAGGACCCGCCAACGCTCATGAAAACCCGGATCGGTCGGTCCTCCATTCATCCGACCGGAGGTGTGGATAACGAGGCCACCTTCACAACCTTCTCCCTTATGTCCCTATGTTGTAGTAAGGTAGGGTGGTTTGCTTGAGTTGCTCAACCGCCCCTTAGCCCGGTGCTCATGCCGCGCTACGGAACCTCCACCGTGCCGGGGGACCAAGCAGGGCATAGCTAGCGGCATAGGAGCCGACTCGGCGTCAGCGGCTTCGTGCCGCACTGGAGTAATCCAATATGCGGATCCGCACGTTCCACCACTTCTCCGTTCATTTCCAATACTGATCGTGAAACACCATGAGCAGCAGGATGTTGAGGTCCGAAATTCGAAGTGAAATTTTTGATTTGCCCGTTCTTAGTCGTCATGGGAAAGAAAGGCAGAAATAAGAAAGAGATTATTCCCTAAGAGCTTGTACAGTACTACCAGTACCATAAATGCATCTCCTTCGCCTAGCGCGTCTACCTGGCGTGCCCGCCTTGCATCGCTATTGGCGGCAAAAAAAAAAATAGCTCACTGAGCGATGATTGATGCAGCCCCCACCTCTGAAAGCTGAGGGAAGGCAGTGCCCTCGATTGTTCCAGAGAGAAGGAAGGGAAGGATTCAATCCAGCCCCAGCCATAGGGTTCCTTACGGCTACCTTGTTTCGAACGAAAGCTCCCCTGGGCGGAGTAAGTCAAAGATCCAGTGCGCATTCGGGTCAGATTGCCATTTTGATTCACTACTATGTTGTCGAATCAGATTTAGCAGATTCTTTCTTATTTTTTAAGGGTCCGCGCCATCATAAAAAAAAGAGTTTTTGGCGATCTCATGTGCGGCTTCGAGAAAGTCCAAGTCCTCTCGGCCCCTCGAACAATACTTGCCACAGAAACCCATACCTCTACAATACTGGTGGCAGTCTTTCTGGAGAAGAAGGTATAAGCTCTACGAATTTTTTTTTCGTAGGCTTGTTCGGAACGCTGGGCTCGGCTGGCCCGCATGGAGCCGGAGAACCATCGGTACCAAACCATGGCCCGGTCGATCCATGTAGAATTTTCGGAGCAAACAAAAAAAGAGGTAGATAGACACCTAAAATAACCAAAATAAGAATGAGGAAGAAAAAGATATCGTGATGTAAATCCATTATCATCCACTTTCAAATTCGTGTAAAAGTTGGAATCCAACTTTCTAATAGAGTTGTTAGTTCGGGAGAGAATTCCATGATTCAAAAAATGGATGTAAAAGTAAAGGGAGAATGCCGCTGCTGTAAATAAACAAGAAAAGCGGATCCGGGGGTCGGTTCGCCCGACCAGAAATGCATCCCCCACCGGAGATTAGACTAACCACCCCCTGCCCCTGAAGAAAGAAAATGGAGAAGATTTTAGGCTTGATGAAAAGAATCACTACCATATAAAGTAAAGAAAGATCCTGTAAAATCGAAAAAAAAAATGATCCCAATGACTTCTGTTGTAAATTGTGGAAATGTCCAGTCAGGTGGGAGATTCAAATTGTGCGTGTCCATAAGCTGTTTTAGATTCTCACCAGCTCGCATCAACTGTGTTCTTATATAGAGGGTTTTCGACTGGGCAGGTAGTTTGAACTTGCTTTGCTGACTTTGATTTCGAATCAATTGACACAAGTTCTGTATAAGGTGAAGGAGTGAGACTTTCTTTTTCATGCGAAAATTCCTTCTTTGCTTTCTTTTTAAATTAAAGACACATCGGCAACTGGCGTATCCCGAAGAAACTTTGAAAGCGTCCTGGTGCGCTTCTTAAATTGTTTGGAATTGGAAAAGAGGAGTGGCCTCCCAAAAAAAATGGAAATGGGATTTTCTCATTGTAACTTGGGGCTTTAGGTCTCTGTCCCACTGAAACTTATAGGTTTGGATTTCTTTCTTCACTGACGCAATTAGTGAGTGAAGTGAGCATGGGGCACGAACGCTTAAGAAAAGTCTTCCTTCTTTCTTTTCTTAGCGAAGGGACCAATGGAAGGATTTTGCACGAGAGAGTACTCTTTATCTTGGTAGATAGGGTATTCTCTTTTCTTATTCTTAGCGCAGGATCTCCGTTCTTCCCGGAACACTAAGACAATCGCCCTTCCTTGAAAAAGGAGAAGAGTGAGTGAGAGAAAGAGCGGTTCGGTCAGAAGCAGATACCACACACTCAAGCCAATGAAGAAGCGCATAAGCAAGACGAATCTCTTTCTCTTTCCATATTCAATTACGAAAAAAGGGCTAAAGCGCATACATATATAGAGCTAACATAAGTCATATGTCGTTATTTGCGACTCACATTCGTTAACAAGTTATTATGCAAAACCAGCCATAGGAAAGCTGGAATCCGTTGGGGCCCGGGACATTTCCAAACTATCTCCCACCGCCCCAAACCTGCCCCGAAAAAATAGCATACGCTGACTTTGTGGTGAAGTTCCCTTGACCCCAGATGATGCGATCATTAGGCGCAAAGTTATGCGGGGGCTTAATCCCAGCAATCAGTAGACAAAGATGATGAGGCAGGAACGGAACATCTGAAACGCACTCCAATTCCAGCCACATTCTGATGAATAAGCAGCAACACAGAGATTCACGGCACCCTTGTGAACTTGATTTATTGTGAATAAGTGGTCCTTTATTTTCCACCCATGGGTCAAGCCAAAACCTCGCTACCCTACCGTTACCTATAACCCATCTGCATCCTTGAAGAACCAAAGGCCATACTTTTCTATAAGGGGGAAGCATTCGGTTTGGTAATTACCACAGGAGGGTGCCCCTTATCCTTAACATACTTTCCTTTCAAAATCTGCACCCAGAGTTTATCCGGTTGTGTTAATAAACCCCATCCTAGCTTCATGATAAGAGCCTCGTTATTTTCCTTAGCTTTCCTAATACCTAGACCGCCGTTTTTTTTAGGCCCTATCCCAACGCACCAAATGAGGCTTTTTTACACCTGATCCAAAAAGAAAAGCTCTGGTTTGCTTTTCAATCTCTTCACAAACCGTATAAGGAAGAGCTGCGGTCTGCATTGTATACGTTGGGAGGGCAGTGACTATCGATTGGGCCAAGGTAGTACGCCCCGCCATCGACAATTGGCTGGTCTTCCACCTACTTAGTCTCTCATGAACTCGATTAACAATATCATGGTATGTGGCTCTTGTCACTCGATCATGGAGTGACGGGGACCCCAAGAAACTTCCCGACGGTTCCTTGTTTTGGTGAAACCGAAACCTCTACTGATTGCACAAGAGAGACCATCAGAGAGGTTTTTTTAGAAATGGATCTTGGATTTAGCAAGACTAACTTTCTGACCGCACAAAAGGACTCCAAGCAAGCTTTAATGACCGGAACTTGATCCATTCATGCTTTAGCGAAAAGGAGCAAGTCATCCGCAAAAAACAAATGATAAAGCTGGGGACCATTCTTAGATAACTGAATAGGCTTCCATAATCCTTGTCGAACCGCTAGATCATGAGCTAATCTTTCCAAGAAATATATATATAGTAATAAATAGAGGGTATCCCTGTCTAACTCCGGGAGACGGCAAAAAGGCATCTGTCACCTCTCCATTCCAAAAAACCTGCATACTACTCGTAGAAATACACATCATAATGAGCTCCAGCATCTGACTAGGCAAAAAAATCTCAAACAAGGTGTCCCGAATGAAACCCCACCGGATCCGAGGCCTTCTCGATATCAACCGTCAATGACCATGAATCCCCGCTTCCCTTTTCGATTTTCATTTTTAGAGTCAAAGATTCATTTACAGTCCGAAACCCTCGACAGACCAAAGTTCGGAAGGCTAACTACATGCGAAAGTAAGACTTTCATTGGAAACTGAGAAAGACGCTTCCGAGCGAAGTCTAACAACCACCTTTTGATTCAAAGCTTTCTGAAGGGAAAGCTTTATACCTTAGGACATACCCCTTCCAGGAACATCCAGTACTTATGATACTGAACAGAGCAGAACGACTTCTCTATGTGCCCGGCGACAGCAAAGCTTGTTGGACTATTGAATGACTTGGTTGACTTGACCCAAGACAGAAAGCATAGCAGGAAGGTAGCTCTCGAACAATGGAAATCAATCATCACTTTGTTTTTTACCTCAAAAGCAGATCAAGATCGCATTTCAGGGACTAAAACAAAACATCGATAGATTGGCTGGATGAAAACTAGAAAGCAACAGTGTAGAAGGTTCCTTGCAACTCTCAATATGTTAAAAAATGACTATACCTTTGCCTAGCAAAACACGACTTTAATGATCCTTTCGTGTCCCTCCTTGGCTTACTTCAAGCTGGGGATTGCATACCTCTCACTCGCTTTGCCTCACTGTGCTTTGAATAGCCCTACTTTCGTACCTCTCCTGGGGGCAATGATAAATCACCTAAGACCGCTAATGCCCCATCTAATTCAAGAACAAGCCCTTCTCGCCTTCCCCATGTGGAATAAGTTCCCGCGCATTCCATGTCCGATTCTTTACTATGGATTCAATTGGGGCCAATCCTGCTGCCTTCCTTGCTTGCATGTGGTTTTGGAATTGGCATCTATCCCGCCTACTCCTGCCCTGAGACTAGTGAAATCAGGTCTGCTCTTGCGCGATGCCTATTCTTTTACTTTTTTGATTCCCTGCTTGTAGATTCACTCTCTCCTGCTCTAGGAAAGTTAGGGGAAGTAGCGAGATTCCGATTCCTTCGTGGGCGAAGGCAGCCGCTCCAGCAGCTTTAGTACTTACCAGCCCTTATCCCGGTTCTTCTCCGGCTCCACCAGCAGCCTTTATCAGCTGCTATGGTTCCCTTCCCGAATGCGAATCTCTATCTCTTTGGGGCTATAGCCTTCTAATAGGACCCATATTAAATCTCTTAAATGACTTCTGAACACTAGCTAGCTCTGGACCTACCTATATTAGCCATGAGCGATCACCGAGCGGAGTTGAAAGAAAAGAGACTTGACATGCCGCTCGCGAGTTCGGAACGAACGGAGCGGAAGGGATCAACAGTTCCAGGGAGAAGTGAAAAAGACGAGCACTTGGGACCACGGAGCCACCGTTTAAGACAAGGCTAAACGAGGCCATACTTGTAGTAAACTCCTCTCTGAAGAGAGTGAGTCTATAGAGCCAACGAGCCGAATCTATTTTGTCTCTTAATAGCCGATCCTTTAGTTCCGTAGACTATTGTACTAGTAGGGCTCGCCCATTTTCCTCCAACAGTCAACTTAACTTTCCTCCACTCGCCTGAATTACGAGGAGTTATTATACCGAATCCCAGATCCCGGCCCCTTAACCCATCGCGAACTTCGTTCACTGCGGGATAGGAATCGAAAGGTATAGCTTTTACACGGGAACGGAACGAGCCGGAGCGAAGGAGGGATTGTACCACAGCTTGCTTCGAGACTGAAAGGAAAAGTGATCCTATTCCTCACTGCTCAGCTGTCTTGGTATCCGTGTTAGGAAGTCAAAAACGCTCCTTGCCGCTGCCAAACATGTATGTTGAAGTCTCGGAAACATGTTTAAGTCATTGACATTTATCGGAGAATCGACAGTTCGTCTCGTCTCGGGGAATTCTAGATCAATCATAGATCTGGGCAGAAGCGCCCTTCCCTAAGCCATAAGATACCTTCTCCTAATCATCGGCGTGACACCTATTCTTTCTTTTTCTCGAAAGATGCAGCTACGGCCTTTTTTTTCGGTTTCGAATGGCATTGTTGAAATTACACAGCGAACTCGACCAACAAAGGATGGCAGTACTTGAACCTCACATTCGCGAAAAACCTGGTAACATCACCCCCCTAGCAAAAAAAAGGGAGAACCCAATCGGTCTGCATCTGCATTTAGCATTGCCTTCACCTTTCAATGGATTGGCTGCAGTAGCGGTTCCCTCTTAAGAAGTTCGATCCATAGTCTTATGCCTCGTATCCTTCAAGTGTTTTCCGGCAGAAAAGGAAAAGGCTTCATCTACACCTTTCAAGGGCCTGATTTGACATCTTTTGTCTTGCGTGTGCCGTCTTGTTAATAGCGAATGAAGTAGAACCAGAATGAAGGGGCGATGATCCGCCCACACACATTGGTAGTAGGAGAGGCAGCCACTTGGGGCCTATCCATTCCATACCCAAACGCAACTCAGAATGCCTATGATTAGTATAGTTAACCGCCGGTGCTACTTCCTTAGTGAAGTATCCCATTCCGACTTCTGTAGGGTTTGTTTACCGATCACAGTTTCAGCATTGCACCTCACTAGGACGGCTTTCTTTCTTCCCTTAGAGTCCTTCTAGCGGGTCTTAGTGCCTTCCTCTCTTCCACAAGAGGGAAGATCTTACCAAACTTCAAATACATACTTTTCTTTAAGAATTGGATATAACAAACTACTTAATTAGCATAGAATTATCTTCAGTCCCTTCTCTTCTGGGCTAGGAGTGGAAATCGATCAAAAACCTCAGACGAAATAGCTTCCAAACCCTTAAGTCCATCAGCTACCAATATCTCGTTCTTGAAAAAACAAACCTCTTTGCCAAAGAAACACCATAGGGAGGAAGGAAAACCCATTGAGAGAGAATCTATCAGTTACTTAGGGTGACACAGCTACCCACGCCGACGGCTGCCCCAAGATCGCTGGAAAACGTCCTTCCTACTTTCTTAGCGCTAGATCCGTCCTGAGCATGCTTGGCATCGCCAACATTACCAATCAGAGTAACATTCCTTTACCAAAGCGGGACGGCTGGAGAATTCTGTTGAGTTATAGTTCTATATCTTAAAGGGCTTGCTAGAGGACCCCTTTTAAATTAAACCGGGTTCTGTCACTCCTAAATAAGGTTTCAGAATCGTAGACTTGGGAGTGTAAGCTAGAGCAGAGCTACCTATCTTTGGCGAATTTGTCCAACCGGAGATCGTAGTCTCGTCTCAATCCTCTTTCTTATTCGAAGAGGAACTTTTCCTTAATAGAATAATAGCCTAATCCTGCCGCTATCGTCTTTAGTCTCTAAACCCTCGTAAGGCCTCAAATCTGAAGTCATCCTCTTTTATTCTTTCATCCGAGTTTCCTTCCAAATTAGAAGAAGAAATAAAAGCAAGACAGTCAGTCTATCGACTTCCTTTAGAGGAGAGGCTTCATTCTTCTCCAGCATACACCTGTCCGATAAAGAAAGAGAATATAAGAAAAATCCTTCCCAGTGCGAGGAGAGGAAAGTTCTTATCCTTCCAGCTCTTTTTCGTTCCAGTTTTCTAAGCCAAGTTGAAGAATCAGTCTTTTTCAGGCGTATCCTGCACCTCGAACATGAATGAAACTATCTTCCCATAAGTCGCGTATGGAGCGAGCCGTGTTGGCCGTGATTTCGAACATCATCCTAGGACAAATTAGAGCTATTAGATGAGAAGAGACTTCACGCCATGGAACATGTCCAGGTCTACCAGAGAAGGCTTTCCCTTGCATTCCACAATAAGGTAATATAGATAAAGTTCAACATAGGGGAGAAAGTCTTGAAAAAGATTCTTTCCGGACGTGAACCTCACCCTTAATCTGCTTAGGGATTCAATGTGCAACAGGGAAACTCCATTTTGTGCTCGCTCTCTTCTGTCATGCATCATGGCTGGGTGAGTTGGCCCATTGCGAATTAACCTCGGTGCTTCCAATCTGGTCATGCACTTCTTTAAGATTCGGAACCTGGGAGCTTTCCTCTTCACTTCAAAATAGGGGTAAATGTTTCGTAGGGGGGTAAGGAATATGCCGAGGTCTTAATAGAAAGGGGTGTCCCGTCTGCTAGGCTTTTCCGAACTTCCCTTCGCCTTTCTGCCCGTGAAATCCTTTTATTCTGCTTTTTCCCAACCCCATTATTTATTTAGTATTAGTATTGAAGCATCTATTAGTTAAGGGGGTTCCAGAGAATCATCCGAACATTCTGAGATAGGGTTGTCAAATGGGGGAAGAGGAACGAGAGGAGCCCCTAAGCTTTCCGGCTCACTAGTAGGTGACGAGGGGATTTCAAAAAAGGGGGTAATATTCTGCCGATGCATTCGTTCGGATACATTCTTCCTTCTTCACCTTTTCAACCCACCCTTCCTAAAAAAGCGAATTTGCCTCTTCCTGGTAATGAATTGAGCGGCAGCGAGGAGGTCCGGTTCCATAGTGATTTCGTCTGCTTTTGGAACTTCGATTCCTGGGGGTGACTCCGGAGTTTTAAATTCTCAGAACCTCCTTCGAATTACAGAACTGGAGGGGGTCTCACAGGCATCTCTCTTCGAGCGGCAGTGCAAGCTCGGATGGTGTTAGCGCTGGCAGAAGGTCCTGGATTAGTTTGTACCGGTGTAGGTCCCTGAGTGGTGACTTGTCCCCCTTGATGTTGTGGCATTGGATTAGTATAGATCCCCAATAGCTTCAGTGACATTGGCGGCTTTAAGGTATGCCTTAACTTCGTTCCAATTGATACGATTTTCATCATTCATGTCATAGATGACATCACGCAAAGTATGACACTCTTCGATGGTATGGCCTGCGTCTCGGTGAACTGGACAGAACTTTAAATAGTCGAGACCAGGAGGCCAGGGGAGTGATCTCTGGGTAGAGAAATGGCTTTCCAGGTCAGAAGGATGGAGAATAGGTAGGAATGGGTAGGGGTCATTTTGGTAGTGAGCTCCATTGGGTTGGGTCCCCAGGGTCGCTTGGGAGCACCTTGTTGCTGCTGAGGGGGGGGGCGCAGCGTTGAGCGGGTCTGGGCGGAGCTTGCGCTTCGTTCACTCAAAAAGAATGGAATCCGGATCCGTAAGTGACTTCGATAGGCTTTTAGTTAAGACTGATTTTCTTCCTTACCTTATAGAGCTTTGTCTGATAGGGAATTTTCTGCTCGCTACGCCCCTGCCCCAAGCCAAAATAGCTTGAATAGCTTGATCTGACCGAACTCGCTCTAATGGAAGAATTCTATTAATATGGAATTTCCTGGTATGAGCTTAAAAAGCATTCCCCTGGAGCCTGAACCACGTGAAAGCTAGCCCTCCTCAATCCCAGTCGCATTCGATCTAGAATTCTTCTTCCCCTCGGCGGAACTACCTTAATGGAATTCCGGCTTCGCTAAAAGCACCTGGGCTATGCCTCGACCTCTTCGTTGCTTAACTTGAATTGAAAGCTTTCAGTCATCAAGCTTACCTGCCGCCTAAGTGGTGTGTCAAACAACCGAAAGCAGCCGGTTATACAGTCCCTAGCGCGTGCAGCAAGGAGCATGGTGAAGCGCTGCGCAAAGGAAACTAGCCTTTTGTTCCACTTTGTTGATCGAGAAGAAAATATGAAATGATTGAGGTTGAGAAAACCCTGCCGAGAATCGAGAGGCGGGAGGGCACCGAAGCTACCACCAGACTAGCGAAAGGTTTCCCGACGAGGAGAAAGATGAGCGAATGGAATGACATCATGTATGAAATTACCAACCTGTTGATTCCGGAAGTCAACTCCTCGCTACCTCTGCCAAGTTCCTCTTTCTAGCAGGATTTTCTCAACAAATGTCATGGTAAGTTGCTTTTGAGTTCTATTTTCATTACTCCGAATCTTCTTAGTTCGATTCTGCCTCTGCTCCCTTACTCACAGAATCCCAACCGAACAATTATCATTGCCCTGCTTCCCATTCTCTTGGCTACGACACTGGTTCTATTCAAACTGCTAACTATGATTCGGATTTTCTGCCAGACTTCAGGTTCCCTCCCCGTTCTAAAAGCAAGAAAGGCAAGTCGAATCCCAGGGGTACTTTACCTTTACAGATAGAGAGATCGTGGAATACTATTTAAATATAAGGATCGGCCTCGTCTTCCTTCACACCCCGAATAGGACTTTGCTAGGAGAAGGAGAGCAGTCGACTTGGTCACAGCTCTGATTCAACTGGGAACAGGACCTCCATCTCAGAAGGGAAATCCCACGGCACATCTTGACTAGGCATTCCCATCTCTCAATCAACAGAAGTAGCCCGTCCGATAAAAGATGCAATAGCAGTCCTTCCTCCAACAGATGCGGATTCATTAGCTGCTTCTAGTCCGATAACAAGAACTGGACCTGGTGAAATCTTTCAAGCTGCCCTTCTTCCTTCCACCAGATTACTTTACAGACTGGAATTCATTCAAAAAGAGTACAGGAACTGGTTTAACAAAAAGGGTCGAGAACTACAGTGATCTGATACCTTCTTGTCTGGAAGGTAGGTTATGTAGGCAACAACTCTTCCTAGGTTGTTTCGATCACAAAAGACCAAATAATCGATGAGTAGTATGCTTTATATTGCCAAAAGACCGATGAGCCTTAGCAGAGCGCATACTTTTTTTTTGAAAAAAAGACTATTCTATTTCCTTCTCGCACCTTCCCTTCAGTCTAATTGGCCTAATTGCCTTTTGAATGGGCGTGCTGAACGAAAACATCGCCACATCATGGAAACTCTTCGTGCCTTACTTCTCCCCCTATCTAAGGTAAGGTTAGGCGGGAAGCTTCATCAGGGCTAATATGGCATCTTTCTTCTGTCAGTGTAATCCGGTTCAAGAAAGCAGGAAATCCAGTAATTTGGGCTTAGGAAGGCATCCCTTGGGTAATCCTGCATCTATTGATTCAATTGGGATCGTTCTTATCGATTCATCTCTTTCCCTTGAGCCAGTTCCGACTTGCTTCGCATAGGCTACACAAGCCAGGTTTGAGCTTCTTTATCGGCTTGAGCTACCTATTGTATTGAGTTGCCTCCCCACTGAACTAATTTGGGAAAATAAGAACTGAAGCCCTATTCACAGCTTTTTCGATCTATCTAAGCTACTACGGTGATTTGTGATTCAATCGATGCTAATTCGGCTATTTGACCTGGAGCCGGGTATAGTTTATGGCCTTTTTTTCCTGGTCTTTCATCTGCCTTGAGGCCAGGTGTGGGATCGATCAGTAGGTCAAAGACCCGTAGTATAGGAGTGAAAGCCAGGGATGCATAGGAGGATGTGATGAACATTGACAAATAGGAGAATGACCTGCTCGCTGGGTGTGAAAGAGGAGGCTTGGAAGCGGAGCATTATTAAAGGTCAACAACTTCTTCCCTCCAATCCAATCGGCGGCTGGGCTCGTCACATCGAAATCAGGTATGGGCCACCTTTCCTTCTAGACGAAGATCACAAAACAAGCACTTTCTTATATATACGTTATCTTTAGAACATGATCTTCGAGAAGTGCTGTGATATGAGGCTTTCTTTGTCTCCAACTAATGATCTGTCCTTCGACAACGGGGAAACCCCTCCTCGGCAAAAAGGGACGAGATCCGCTCCGCTCGTATTTTTATTCTATTTCCCGCTCACGCAATTGGTCTATCGCGATGTAGAGCAACAGATGGTACTAACAAAATTTTTCATATTTGGTTGGTAGGCAGGCTGCCGTCCCATGATCAGCTTTCGTATCTTGAAATGCCACTTCGTAATATCTGCTTTACAGGGCAGTGCTTCTTTCTTTTGAGCTTAATAGGACTTTGGAGACGAAGTTGCCCTATACTTTAGGGTCGTATTCTTACCTCGGCCTCTTCTTGCCAGCAGAAGCCCAAGCCTTTAGCTCTCAAAGCCCCCCACCTCTGCCTCTATGTCCCACCCACTCGAAATGACAACATGTTAGGTACTGTAATAGCAATCTTACCCACCTATTGAGGTGAGGGAAACGAGAGAACGATCGGAACTAGTCATCGTATATTACGTGTATAATACTCCCATCTATCCATTCAAGATATTCCCTCTCCCGCGTATGATTGAGCAAAAGCTGCAGTTAGAAGAGATTGGTGGGTAAAACTCGCATGTGCTTCTAATCATTAACTCGCGAGTCCGAGTTTGAACAGCACGGCATTCTACCCGATTCTAAGATGAAGAATAGAAGTTCCGAGCCCTCACTATTTAGTGATTCGGGACGGGATCCAAGTACAGGTACAAAAGCAATCAACTGGAAGGGACGTGATCTAGCCTACGATCCCATCTCTCTTCTCTTATGAAATTGATAGTTACCCGGCCTTCTAACAGGACATTCATTGATTCACCCTACTCGGACATTCACATTGATCCAGTTTAGGAAGCTTTCAGTCCTGGGAAAGGAAGAAAGGTCAAGAGCGATGCCTACTGCCTACATTAAATCAATTGATTTAATGTAGGTATCGCTATAGCAGATTCTCGAGGCAGGATTAAATTCATTTTTAGTTTAAGTTCTCGTTGCAGCAGTCCCTGTCCCTTTACCAGATCGAGTTGCAGTGCTAAGTACACGAGCGAGGGAGCGAGATTTTGAGGCTTGTTATGCTTTAGCTTCTTACCCTTGGCTTTCTTCCTGGCTTGGCTACGAAACTCTTCTTTCTTAGCAATGATCTGTTATCAATTAATTTCTTCTTTACCGGAATTCGGAGATAGGACTTTTCCGGGTATTTGACTTCAGCTTAGCTGCTTAGCGAATGCCCTTGTGATGAATCGAATGAATGAAATGAGTAACTCACTAGCCCTAAACCATAACTGAAAAACTCTCTTCTCCAACCAAAGCCGCCATCCAGATTCAGAAGCGGAAGCGGAAAGAGTTTACTAAAGAGGCTTTCATCACCTGTTGATCCAGTTTCCCTTTCGATGATTGAGTTCGAGATTTAGGGAGCTGTAAAGGTTGGGGCCAATAGATAGTCAGTCTCTAGTCTCAGAAGAGTGCTTACCGCAATGAAATTGTTTTGCTGCGTCGCAGCTAGTTCCTACCGGCTCTATTCGTTAGGGATTTGGAAAAATCTCCCAGGCACGAGACCTGCTCTTCTATTTCGGTCAGAAAAGGGCAAACAGCCGTCAAAGTAACGAGAAAGACCGCCTTGCCCGATTATTCCTCGTGCGTCTTATTAGAATAATCTATTTTTTTTGACGACTTCACTATTGGTGGGAGGACTCACGACTGCTGTTGAGAAGAAGAAGAATCATTCACAGTCAGAAAGCTAGATCAAGAAAGCAAAGGAAAGGAGTAAAGGAAACCAGAGTCAAGGGATTCATTGAAGCATGAAAAGCGATCTTTATCTTTCAAGGGCTATTCCCAATGAGAGATTACGATAAATATCATAAGATAAGAAAGATCGTATAGCGTAGAAAGTCTTCCTTACTATCTCCTCCCTCCATCTAAGGTAAGTAGGCTTTCTTATAGAGTAGGTAGTAGCTTAAGCGCTAAGAAGCTAAAATCATGCTACAACAACGATATGCGATAACATGCAAGTCGTATTCGAGGTTGAGTATTGGACTTTTCCTGTCAGTCACGAGAAGGATTCGAACCTCCATCTCTGGGAAGCATGAGAGGATCCCAGCGAACTACCATTTATTCTAATCGTGACTTTGGTAACCCGGTTCACCTTTCAGCTACGTCCGGGGGAGAATTTGAAAATGGTGGTCTGAAAGTCTTACCTAAACTCTAAATAAAGCCTATAAAAAATCCTAACTACATACCTCCCAGAACATAATCAAGAGCTTGGGCAAAGTGGGGACTCTGCGTGCCCTGATTGACGAGATCTACATAGATCTGGTTTAGACATTGAATGCTTGCGTCGCTAAAAAAAAGACGTTCGGCTACCTCTTGGAGATTGACTCCTGTTGGTAAGTTCACATCTACAGCAGTATCCCTATAGACTCTCAAAATTCTTTCTAGTTGGGAAACGATTTTGTCTTTCAGTGCATTTATCGTTAATTCATTAATAAGTAATAGCAAGGTCACTCTAAAGAGGTCTTTTTCTCCTTTTCTTGCTGCGCGTATAATGGGAAAGCGAGTTTACGAGCTAACTAAGAGCTCTCTTTACTGACAGCATGCAAGCTTACCTTCAAGCCATGCTTACACAAGCTGATTGCTTATATGCCCTAGTTTAACTACCTCGGTTCACTTAACTTGCTCCCATCCTTCTCCCGTCTGACTCTGTATTACGTAATGATCTGTCTTACCTCTAAAACCCCCTTCTCTTCACCTGATACAAGGCAGTCGAAGTCCCCGCCACCCTGCGGATCTCAATCTAGCGACGGCACCCGGAACCACACTGCTGCCGCTGCCCTTCGGGCACACCTCCTACGCTTATCACTGACCTACGCTCTTGCAGCATGCCCCCTTCGGGCAATACGGCTTTCGTAATACGCGAAGCAGCTGAGCGATAGCTCTTCGATCGTCTTGCGATAGCAAAAGCCTTAAGTCTTATTCTTTTGTTCCCGAACAATGATCATTCATTAGGCCGGCCCGACCAAAGACTGAAAGCCCGGTCCGGGCAAGCTATATTATGGAACTAATCTGACCAAACTGGGTCTAATGGAACAAGATCTCGATCTCAATAAGGAATTTGAATCTGGAAGGGCCGGCAAGAATCAATGCGATAGCGAGGTTGAGCAGTAGCGAGGGGCGATAGCGAAGGCGTGGTTCATCCTCTAAGAGAAAGTAGATGCGAAGGTTCGGATCGAAGATCTTCGCGAGACGGCCCATGAATCTCGAGAATCGAGCGTGGGGCTTGAAGACCCTACCGCATTCCGGCCCCGGGGCAGCATGCCGGGAATGAATAAGGGGGGACATACTGGATCCACTCCCTTGGTTGGGGGCTGTGCCCCCCCTATCCTTTCAATTTATGGATTCCCTGGTCTTTTTTTTTATTCTTTATCTCTTCTCGTGACCTTCTTATGCGAGATAAAGTAACCCTTTATTATCTTATATCATCAGGGTAATGATCCATCAACCTATTGCTGCTATTTATGAAGCACAAATAGGAGAATTTGTCCTGGAAGCGGAAGAACTACTGAAACTGCGCGAAATCCTCACAAGGGTTTATGCACAAAGAACAGGCAAACCCTTATGTTATGGGTTGTATCCGAAGACATGGAAAGGGATGTTTTTATGTCAGCAGCAGAAGCCCAAGTTCATGGAATTGTTGATCTTGTAGCAGTTGCATAAAAAATAGCAGGAATTTAACACAAATCGCGATTTGAGATTTTAGTTTCTTACCGTATTCTATTAATTTATTAATTTTAATTTTATTAATTTTAATAAAATAGAATATGAATATAGAAAGAATTCATAATCATCCGGTTAGGATCGATCTAAACCAGCCCATTATGCATACGATTCAACATGCCAACTATTAAACAACTTATTAGAAACACAAGACAGCCAATCAGAAATGTCACCAAATCCCCCGCTCTCGGGGGATGCCCTCAGCGCCGAGGGACATGTACTAGGGTGTATGTGCGACTCGTTCAGATTTCAGATTGTGGGTTGGGACAAAAGAAAAGAAAGAATTTTTCCACTATCCGTGATCAGTACCGATGAATAGGATAGAATGGAAGACTCCCCTTCACTATCTAAAACGAAAAAAATAAGATCTAGAATATCCTTCTATTGTGTATCAAATTTATGGTTTCTATTGGTGCAAATTTAATTACCTCAATTTTCAATTGAAAATGCGAAAGAATTCCCCATTGGTAGCAAATGATTATCTGTTAAGCAGGGCAAATCTTATTTAAATTAAAAAGCCGAAAATGGATGCCTCTACTCTTGCAAGAACGGACTAACAAGGTCAGCTAATCCGCATAATTAAATACCGTTACTGTAAAAACGGATCTCGTTGTGAAAGACCTACTACTGGGGAGGGTAGAGCCAAAAAGTTTAAACTTTACAAGTTAACAATAGCATTGATTCGATCAAGTAAGGGGCTCCGGTGTATAGAGAGGACCTCCCCGTTTAAGAAATAACCATAGAAACGATGGAACCCACTATTTATTTATCCATTTCTATTTACTACTACTTTTATTTTATTTACTATATTTTTGTTTGATACCTAGTACCAATAAAATTTCTTATTTCAAGGTATAAAAAAAAAGAAAAAATCGTGGTTGGGAAGGTTAGAGTAGCAAAAGCCGTTGGAATTATTATTTTATACATTGGAAGAATCCGTTTTGTTATTCTAGAAAAGGGAAAAAGAATAACTGAAAGAAAGGAAATCAATTAGTTATTTATCAAAGTTTCGTTTATTCAATGACCAGAATTAGACGAGGATATATAGCTCGGAGGCGTAGAACAAAAATTCGTTTATTCACATCAAGCTTTCGTGGGGCTCATTCAAGACTGACTATTATTCAACAAAAAAGAAAAGCTTTGTTTTCGGCCTATCGGGATAGAGATAGGCACAAAAGAAATTTTCGGTGTTTATGGGTCACTCGTATAAATGCAGCAATTCGCGAGAATGCAGTATCCTGTAGTTATAGTACATTAATAAACAATCTGTACAAGAGACAGTTGCTTCTTAATCGTAAAATACTTGCACAACTAGCTATATTAAATAGGAATTGCCTTTATCTGATTTCCAATGACATGATAAAATAAGGAGATTGGAAGGAATCCTTCGGAATGTTTGACTTTGACATGGAATTCCTTGGAAAATGAATTCCGGGAAGGTAGAATAGAAATAAGTATGATAAAATATGATCATAATATGATCAAGTAGTCAAACTGAACAAAAACATTCAATAAAAAAATATTTATTCTTTTTACTTTACCCAATTCGTTTTTTTCAAATTGTCTTTCATTATTAAGAAAGGGTAATGAAGATAAAATACGAGCTTGTTTTATAGCAATAGTAATTAATCGTTGTTGTTTTAAAGTCAATCTATTCACCCGTCTAGATAAGATTTTTCCTTGTTCACTAATAAATCGACTAATTAAACTCATGTTTCTATAATCAATTCGATCCCCCGATCCAATCGGGGGCAGACGCCTACGAAGAGATCGCTTGGGCTTAAGAAAAAGTCGCTTGGATTTATCCATGGCTTGTTTATTTTAATTTAATTCCTTTTTTCGAGAATCCTATTTCCGATCAAAAATGCTAATGATTTCGAATTAAGAAATAGGATTTTGCTTATTTCTATTAACATATCATATATTAACATATGATATGCTAATATATGATATGTTAATATGTTAATATGTCATTTTTCATCTTCCTTGTAAAAGTCACACGCAGTTGATCGATTCCATCTATTTCTTTATCTCCCCTTGAATTGTATGTTTGTAACAATAGGGACAGAATTTTCTCAACTCCAATCGACTAGGCCTATTGTGTCGATTCTTTTGAGTAATATATCTAGAAATGCCTATTTATTTCTTATTAACACTGTTTCGAACACAACTGGTACATTCTAAAATAACCCTTATTCGGACGTCTTTACCATTGGCCATGAACCTCCTTTTGGTTTTTATTCACTCAACTCTTCTATTTTCCTATCCGAAACGAAGAAGAAAAGAAGGAAAAAATACAAGTTACTAACTCGAAATCAAATTATGAAAGATTTTGTTGCAGCCTTTTTATATAGTAAAAATAAGTAATACAATGATTAAAAATTCAATTTACATTAGAAGTTTAGATTAGAATAGAAGTACAGTCTTTCTATTTTATTTCAACTTCTTGTATGATACTGTTGCCCTAACCGCATTTCCACTTCTGTTCTCTTAATTTAATTAAAGTCAATTTACTTGAAGCTTGAACCCAGTTCCGAGTTTGGCTGAGGTTGAATCCACTTTTATTCTTTCTCTTTTCTAACTTTTTCGAATTAGAAAAAAGGGGGTAGTAGTCAGAGATATTTAATTGTGTCTCTAATTTTCTTCACCCCCCCGTGTTAATAACTAGAATGAAAAAAAAAAGGGAATGTCAAAGCATCCGGGAAAAAACGATTGATCTCTATCAATAGACCTGCTAAAGACCCGAACCATAGAGTACTTATTACTGGCGCTACGGATAGATATGTTTTTAGATCTCGCATAAAAAATCCTCCTTCTGTATTCTTTATTGTAATACATAACGGCAATACATATATGATCAGATGTATATATGTAGTTAAATTAAAGGACACTCGCATTTGTTTTGTACGCGGAATTCTTAATTCAAATTGAGAAATGTACAATGATTTGATAGATAAGATTTTCCTCTTCTTTTCTTAAATCTTAAAAGAACAAAATACGTCTCTTTCCGTCCGGGCATTCACGAAATTTACGGCGGGTTTCATCTTTTTTTTTTATACCGGATTAGGGGATGTACCACATTTCTATATTTAGTATTTTTTTAAGAAGACTCTTTGACTTTATCCCCCCTTTTTTTTACTATATGAAATCCACACTTTGACACCTGAGATTCCGTAAGGAGTAGATACTTCCGCAGGAGCATAATCTATTTTCTGGTTAAATAGATTACAAGATGTTTTTCCATACTTTCCGCATTCAGTTCCAGCTATTTCTGCGCCTTTTAATCGACCTGAACAACATATACGGATCCCCTCTACCCATTTATTCATTAATAATGAAAGATCCTTCACTATTTTACTAAAAATGGAACTAAATGATCTTCTTTTGTTGCTCAGTTGAAAAGAGATGTCTTGAGCAATCAGAGAAGCACTTTGATAAACAGATTGAATCTTGACCGACGTGATTAAGGTATTAGTGTTTGTTCTATTAGACAACAAAGATCGCATTTTTTTCATTTCGTTCAAATAAGAGTTGTACCCGTACGGAATTCTTATGTTTCTCAGTATGATAGAAATCATCATCTCTATTCCCTTTATCAATTCTCCTATCCCACCTAGGTTTATGAATTTATCTCTCAATTCCATTACCTTATCCTTACCCAAGAGGTAAAAGCATTTTCTCCTTAATTGACCTAGGAGTTGTTCCCGGGCATCCTTAAAAAAAAGGTTATTATACACCCCAACCCCATCCCTTAGAAAGAAAAAGGTAGCACCGAAGAAAGGAAAGAGCGAGATGGTGGTTTTTGTTGTTCCCGCGAAGCGAAGATCATTCGCTTGGCGAATGAAGTGAGTCAACCTCTTTTTGGCTTCGGCCAAACACTTTTTCTCGCTGGTCAAGCTTTCTACAAAAAAGGCGATGCGAGAACGTATTCTCTTATCTAAGCTTCTTCCCTGTGCATTCGCTCCCCCCATCGTAAATGGTTCAGCCACGCCCGGTGACACGAAATGATTGAGAACTACGACGGGGTCGAAATGAATTTGGTTCTTTGTATTCAAAAAATATTGCATGACCAAATAATTCAAGGAGAGGCGCACTGCGGGGAGGGTCCTTTTACTTTTAAGTAGATGACTCGTCGGGCCGTCGGAGCGGGACTTCTTTGGGAAAAAGAAATGGAATAACTTCGTTTTTCTGAAGGAGTCGTCATTTTCTATCAGGAAGGATATGTCATTTACAACCCCGGCGTCTTTCGGATGCTTGAAGGCCCCGCTGACCAGAAGTAATTTAGAAAGATTCTTCTTTCTCGATGGTGATCGGTCATGGTATCCATAGCCTTCCTTCTTTTTCGGCCAAATCCTGATTTCGTTTTCCTTCTCCCGGTCGTCGAGCCTGATCGACTCGACTCTTTTCCCTGCCCCCCGGCCTCTCACTTTGTTTCGTTCTTCTTCTGTATTGTCGCTTGAATGAAGACACCTGATCGGCCCCACTTTCCCGAATCCCTTCCCCTTTCCGGGTCTGGTTTTTTTGCGTCGTTTCAGTCGTCGTCGTCCATGGGGAAGAAAAAAATGAATGAATGTTCTTTTGGAAAAATGTAGAATAATACACCTACCGAGACTCACCTTTGTCGTAGGTGGCGAACCGAAATAAGATCTCAGATTGACATTTTGATACACTAATTTACCATAATAATAAATAGAGTCAATGGTGACTCCGCCGTGGAAAGAGCCGCTTCTTTCTTGCTTGATAGGGGGGGCTTCCATTCACCAGCGCAGACTAAAAAAAAAGTGCTCTCCGAACCGTGCTGGATAGTCACCTATCACACGGCTCTCACTCAAACCCAACCTGTGGTGGATCCCGGGGGACAAAGTCAAAGCGCTTGATCCTTTGCCCCATATTGGAGATGCTCCTCACCGCCGATCAAGCAGCGACGCTGCTCTAGGCTTAGCTTTAAGCCGCTATCGTTCGGTTTGGATAAGTCAAGTCCCTTCGGTCGGTTCGCTCAGGTGGTCTTCCCTCCCTAACGTTCAGAGTTGTTCTGGTTTGAGAAAGGAGCACCGGCCGAGCACCCTGAATGAATAAGAAATGGACAGCAGAGGGTGCCGCAGGCATGATTCTTATTCAACCGAGTTGAAGCTAGCAAGATGTCGATTACACACCGGAGGTTGGTAAGAACTGAGGGACAATGCCCCCCCTAACCTAAGTGGGCCTACCAGCAACTGGTACTTGATCGGGCGGGGGGCGGTTTGGTTTCGTGCAACGCCCTCGCAGCAGGAAGAGGCAGTTGTCATTTGAAAGGAAAGGCCCATAGGTTTCCAATCCAAAACTGCACACCCTGATAAAAAAAAAATAGAGAAGGGGGTAGATTTAGGCTCCTTCCCTTCCACTGCATAGCCGCGCTAGCAGGTACTATAAGCCCTCTGTCCCACGCATCTAACCAGCTCGCGTGGTTCACCGGTTCCACCGAAAACTCTCATTTGTTGAAGCGGAGCATAGTGCGCTTTAGGCGCCGAGCGAGAAACGTCTCTTCTTTCGTTTCGGTTTATTCACTGATCTGAAACTTAGCACTTGTTTTCGGGCGGCGGCGTTTTTGAATGAAGTCTATCCGAACCGAATTAGCATTTATCAGAGCAGGCTAGGCCTCTCCAGCGGAGCTGGGCGCCGGGGCCCTGAATGTGCTAGCGATCGGCACATAGGGGGTGGTTGCCCGGGTTTCTCGGCCTGGTATCCTGCACCTCGCGTTTATGATTATTCAACTGTGCCCCGGAGACACGGTCGAAGCACGCCCGCCCAGCGTGCTTCTTTCACGACATGCTCTGGTCCCGGGTGTTTTCCAGTGGTCTTCTAGCCTTAGAAGAAGTCGTGTCCGGGACGGACATCTGCAACGTCCTCCCACGCTTTATTTAAAATAGAGGACAAACTGAAGGAAAAGACTGACCCATTCGGTGACTTTGGCGGTCGCCCTCACTGAACCGACTTGAATCTGAACTACGATTAAGATAGAGTCTGACCGAAATCGGATTTCCTTTGCGTGCCATATGCCCTTGCAGTGCTGTCTTTTTCCCATCTCTCTTCCCGGTCCAATGTGTAAAGTAAACTCTCCATGTTGACCAAAAGACAAACTTCTCTCTCTCTCTTTATCTACGTTCTGCAATTAGATAGAACCTGTCGGTCTGAAACTGAACTCTTAGTTTCAATAGGAAAGTCAGATCTTCATAAGATGCTTCTATTCGTTCCCTTCGCGGATCACGATCTACTTTACTTTGACAGCAGTCACCCTTGACTTTCATCCAACCTCTCGATCATGTCGGGCCCGGAGTCAAGCTCTTTTGGAAAGGTGATGTCATCATCGAAAAGCAAGGTGTGTTACGCATATAGCTTAACCTCGGATTCTGCACAATTTAAAAAAGAAAGAGGATCATCAGATCAGAAAAGGGCTCTCTTCCAATCTCAGAATAGGATCTTAGGCATACGGTGACCGGCTAAGCGAGACCAAAAAAGATAGGTCTACACAAGGCGAAGCTCTATTGGGCGTTGCTTTCTAGATCGACTCTATGAAGAATATGAAGAGGCTTCTTTCTACGCTTTCTTTTCTTATTCAATTGAGAGTTTGAAAGGAAACTCAGTCCTTAAGTATTAGGCTGATCGGCTGATAGGATTGACTCGCGGACTGGATGAGACCATTCACTCACGGAAGACTTGCTAGATATCGCTCCTTCAAAGTGAGCCTCTTGAATAGGAATTCCCCCCAGCAGATCAGGGGGTTCCTATAGGGGCCGGGTACACTCTACCTGAAATGAAAATGAGACAGAAATGAATGCAAGACTTCGAAAGCTTGCAATACGGAGAGTGGGTGTATGATAACGAAAGGCTAAAGCAGATGACATCGGCTAGTGAGCAAACGAGAAGGCCTTTTTAGAAAGCCTTGTTAAATTAAATAAACCCTAGATGCATCTTCCGGTTAAGATTCCCTAACAATGTACCAATGAGAAAGCAAAGCCGGACGCTGTAAGAGGTAACTAAGATCCTAATTTACTCTATTATGCCAAGGTTCTCAAAATTATCTATAGCTTTACTCTTCCTTTTACTCGCTCCCTTTTTGCTATGGATTTCACTCCAAGCCCAAGGTTTTCGGGAACCTCTAGTGTTAAAGCCTGAAGAGGAAAAAAAGAAATATAAAGGTTTGATCAATGAATGAAGCCACCAGAGGTTTAAGAGATGCTCGCAGAAGCTTCGATCTTCGCTAAAGACTTTCCCCTAGGGATTTTTACACCTTTCGGAAGTCCTAGACACAAGTAAAGGGCAGATACGTCCTTCCTTCTAGTCCTTCTGGCTTCTGCAATTAGCATGTCTTAGGCACTCATAATAATAATAGACGACTTGCATTCTACTCTTTCCTATTAACTTGGAATAGAATAAATAGGAGGTCTCCCAATCATAAGAAGTACTGCTTGGTCTCAGTATTATCCTTCACCTTAGGTTTCGGTTCTTAACTTAAGACAACTAGGGAGTCTGTTTCCTTTAATGGCTTTCTATCCGTACGAGTAGGATAGAGAGAAGCGGTAAAGGTCTTTCTTCCTACCTACTTTCCGGGCAATCCATATCAATAAAAGAAGAAAGAAAGCATTCCTAGGGCTAGGAAGCAATCCATGCTTGGACTTCAATTGTAATTGTATGTGTAGCCTTTGCCTTTCCCCTTTGCTGATTAAAAGACTTCCTTTTCTTTTCCTTTTCATTAGATAGCAAAAAGGAAGAACCTTTCTTGCCCGGTTTCAGTCCAATAATTAAGAAGAATCCGGTATGGAAGATACTGTTGGGACCGAGGGAAAGGAAGAACTTAACTTAGTAATTGAGATCTCTTAAGTTCTCCTAGGGGAATACCCCCTTCTTATCTTCCCTTTAGGCTATAGGATCTTGAATACCTTATAAAGATAAGAGGTAGACATTAGGGTAAGGGAGAATAGAGACAGTCAAAGTGCTTCTGGTTTTTAGTGTTGTTTGCATTGGCCTGCTGAGCACACTAAAAAAAAACAAGAAACTAGATCCTTACGTTACGCTCCTGGGACTCCTCGGCACAGGGAGTACGGGCCTTCATCTCCAGGAGAAAAGCATCGAGTGCGCGGGATCCTTTCTCTTTTTATTACTTCAAGGGTCTTCTATTCGACATTCTTATTAGAAAGGCTTCGGCATCCAGTTTCCTATTTTGGATCGCATCTCGCGAAAGAAGATCTACTGGCAAAATAAATATCCAATTCCTCTTGGACTTTCTTTCTTGGTCAGACGAACCACCTTAAGCAAGCGACTTGGGATGGGAAGACTTCTTGGCATCGGTCTCTCTTTCTATATATATTGATTCAAGGCGGGGAAGATAACCTGCCTCATCGTAATAAGACAGCATGCTTCACAGCCATCGATCTTTGAATTCAATGAAAGAAGCTTTCAAAGGCCACAAACGAAAATAGAATGATTGGGGCGCAGAAGCCCTCCAGCTTATCTTATGCATCAAAAAGGCTACTTGACCAGCCTACTGATTCTTCTTATGGGGCAGTACCAAAAAAGATATGAAATTAAGGGCACCCGAGTCCCTAACTGGAATCACGGAAAAAGCCTCTTACGCAAGTATACAAACAGCTCTCATAGTTCAAAAAGACGTGTGCTAGGATTATTATTGTACTTGTACAAAGGCGAGGGCGTGAAGAGAGATTAATGAAAAAAAGAAAGCAAGCCCTAAATCTTAACAGTCCTGGATGCAAAAAGCCCGATTCGCGGGTTGAGGCCATGGCGAGATCCAATTCGACATACCAACTCTTATTCTTTTTGAAGGGGAAGTCCAAGTAAACCATTACAAGGAACGTAGTAACTCGACTGAAAGGATAGGGTAGAGGAATTGAGTGGAATGGAAATCATATGCTTTGAGGAACAAGAGCACAAAAGAGACCTGCGGCGGGGTAGACACGGCAGGCGTTTTGCTTATAGGGCTACGGGAACTTTTTCAAGAGCCTCATCGACTATCAGCATGACGAGGGGAAAAAGCAGCGGATTCCTGGTTCGCTCGAAATCTCTTCCCCGGGCATAAGCGGGGAGTCTCTCTTTAGGGACTTGGAACAGCCCAGGAGAGAGCCCGCCCCCCAACCAGAGGCTGCGCCGCCTGCCCCAAACATTCATGTAATACAGGCGGAAGTCAAAGAGGAACTGCGTGATTTTCTTAGGGCTCATACAAAAATAGAGCCCAAATTCACCTTTGTTACTTGCTTGCCCTACCCTCGATTAAGATAACTCGTACTATAAGTAGATGGGCTGGATTGAAAAAATGCCCTACTTTCCTAAGCACGATAACTCACCACTTGCTCAAGAATTGGCCTGCTTTAGCCCTTGACCTACCTTAACTCCTTGGGATAACTAAGAGACTTGTTCGCTTTACTTTACTGACCTACCATAATGAAAGATTAGCGACAAGAGCTTGACTTGCGTAAAAGAAAGAACTCAAAAAAATCTCGCTTTCCCTCCCTTTGTTCTCTTTTGCCTTATCAAAATAAGGACTGAGAGTCTTAGGGCTAGCTGGCTAATAGATTTTCACTCAAAGAGGCTCGAAGGCAAAGTAAACTCAAACTTAAGACCTGCCATTCAATGGAAAAAGTAAAAAGAGGGATTGTAGGAAGAGGGACTTCCCCTGACCTAAGCATTTCTTACTCTGTTGGCTTAAGTCATTGCTTAAAATCTGATCCTTTTTTATTCGGTATGTCGCTCTGCGATCAGAGCAAATGAACAGACAAAACTAATAAGTAAATGAGAATAAGCCAAGCCTTTTGAACCACATTTTCTTTTTCTTTCCCTTTCTGCTCCCACGGTCCGTGTGAAGCACCACTTATTAAATTATAGATGAGGGGGGTCTTCGGCCTAAGACTGGTTTGGCTCCTCTTATACGATCAATCTCCTTGGGAGTCGAATCACAGTAAAGTCAAACGAGCTCTGCCCGGGTCTATGTTGGTAATGATCTGGTCAACGGCTGAGGTAGAATCTATAGTATGTACGATACCCTTGGAGTACCTCGTTTCGAGGATTGGATAAAGGTCTGAGGTTGACTCTCAAGAACAAGAATAAGAACTTCCTCATGTGAAAAGAATGCGTAGGCCAAGAAAGCTCAAAGGAAGTGAAAGAATTCAATTCAAGCTGAAGCAAGGACGGGGGAAGGGGAGATTCCTCTATAAAGCAAATGCCGAGACAGGTGCTAGATGAAGTTTCATCTTCATTGGCATTCCAGAACCCAAGTCGTTCAGTCTTTACCAGCCCTGAAAGGGCTTTTGCACGTGAAGAAGAAAAGGACGAAGCTTCTCAAGGTGAAATTGAGAACAGACTTATAGTTCTTTGGAATTTGATTTGCTTTTCTAGAAGAATCCCTCGCTCCTGTATGGAGCAAACTAGGGTGCTCTCTTCCCACCCGGTGTCGCCTCTGACTCCCTTTCTTGGCTAAGCTCTATTGGGCGCAGCTTTCTCGATCCTTCATTCCGTGCCATAAGGCTATCTAACGTAGGCGCTACCCGCAGGTACCGGTGCTTTACTTTATGCGTAACAAGCTTGATTCCAAAGATCTCTTGTCTTATGCTGCTTTATTCGATTAGATCCCTTCTCGCCTAGTAGTTTGGTAGGCTACCGAGCAAACTCGGTGTAACCGCTGGTGGTTCTTTTTCTCTTTGTCCGGCCCGCCAAATTCTTTTTCTGCATCTATGCCCTTTTCCTTGGAGTTCAGTTCTAAACTTGCCTAATAATGTGAATTTCTTTCTCGAAGAGGAGGCCTGAGAGACGGCCAAGGTGTGACACTTCGTTCACTGCTGGCGCGGAGTAAGACATGCCGCCTTAATGCACTAGACAGTTAGAAGGATTTGAACTATTACTGAACCGGCCTTCGAGACGAAAGGAACGAAAGCAGGCAACATGAGTATGCTACTTCCTGCGAGAATGCATTATAATGGTTTGTCATGTTCCTACTCTAACTCCTGCGAGAATGGCCCTCCCTACTACAGACTACGCTCGGAAAGTCGGTGATAAGCAAGAAGAGAAGAATTTGAAAGAAGAAAAGAGAAGTCCCGAGAAGTACTTCACTTAGCCTTTCTCTAGTAGTTCTTCCCCTCCTTCCTCACTACGCTTCGCTTGACTTGAGTCATATTCCTATTAAAAAACTCCCCGTAATGCTTGTATTCCCTTACTGAACGGAAGGAACGGTTCCCCTACTCGCTTGCTAATTATAGCCGGAACGAAGGCACGGATTCTATACCAAGTCTTTCCTATTCTCCTAGTCTCGCAGTTGTCAGCTCCTTAGCTTTGTTTGGTTTTTGCCCCTTTCCCCTTTCTCTAATAAGAAGGTAAGCTGTGTTCGGGCTTTCGAGTTGGATATCACCATATACTAGTGCGGGTGAAAGCCTCGAAAAAAAAAGGCTTAGCCATTTCCTAGCAACACAAGGCAGGTGCAAAAGGCGAGAGGATAGCGTAGCTACATGAAACCAAGTCATTCTTTCTAGAATACTTGCTGGCATGCGAGACAAGACTGGAACCAAGGCCAAGGGCAGGAACTCTACCAACAGGACCAACAAGAACCCTATCATCAACCAATAGGCCAGGAGCTTCAACTGAAGCCGAGGAGCTTATTGCCTCGACCTCCTGGGAGAGGAGCTTTTACGCGTAAGAATCCAACTAGAAAGCGGTTCTTGCTCTGGTTTCAGGGAATCCCTAAAAAGCCCAGGTCAAGGACTAGACTAAGAGTAGGTGTGTAAGCAGCCAATAGTGCTTCTTACGGAGAAGTGTTTCAAGTCATAGGGACACTAGCTACCCTTTTCTAGATTTGTGGCGGGAGGCAGGAAACTCCGTCTATACCACAGACGAGACCCGGGAGTCATAGTTCCAATAGCGAAGGAATTAGAACTATTGGCGGCCGCGAAGGATACGGAACGTTTAGGCTAATGGTACTACTAGTCAACTACACTAGCGGACTATTTATGCGCTGACTGAACTTGCTTCGTAGACAAGGTTCGTTCCGTAGCACGCTTCGGGCGAAGCCGGGGCCCGATTCCCTTGACCCCAAAATCTAGTTTTTATTCAAATCCCGACTCAACCCCTCACCCTGCCTGCACCACAACCACTATTACCCCTTACCAACCACCTCCCGTCTACAATCTTGATAAAGTCTCTTGGGAGAAAAGATACAGAGAAGAGAGAAAGGGAAGATTGTGATGAGATTGGGAACATGACTCGCTCTGGCAGATGTTTTAAGCCAGACAACCTGAAAACAGATGGAAATAAAGAAAAAGACAAAGAGAAAGGAAAAGGGAAGGAAAATACTGATGCTTTTCTCAAGGAAATCCAGAGGTCGGAATAGAATGCGGCTGAACAGTTTAGCAAAGCCCCTGCCCAAATTTCGATCTTAGGTCTTCTTTTAACTTCAGAGTGAGAATAAATGATGGAAAAATTTCGGAATGCACATGTCACCCCAGACATTTCACCCAAGAGATTGGCCAGGTTAGTGGGACAGATTTTGGCTCAGCTTCAACCTCATGAGAGGTGATTGCACCAGTAGCAAAAGAGATCTCAGGATAAAGAGGTACCATATCATATGTGTAACGAAAACGGACATGACACAGCAAGTTGCTAGTATAACTTGTTCGCACAGGGGTCTGAAAGCTTTTCAGTCAAGACTGGTCGGGGCTCTGGAGAGGAAGAATCTACATCGATCACGATGCGAGCAACAAGGTAATGGTGTCCGAAAGACAGATCTCATCACAGCACTTGCTTTCCCTAAACTATCTATCTTTAGAAGAGCAAAACTTCAAGAGGGAATTCTCTAATTCGATAGCCTTACAACAAACAAGCTTGCTTAACGCACTAGCTTTGAGTTCCGACTTAAAAGCTCTTAGAAGTTAAAAACCAAAAGACAAAGCGCATCGCTCTCACGCTCGTCAGTAAAGTCAGTTATTCGTCTTTTATAAACGAGTGTTGTGTACTAATAGACACTTGCTTACCGTAACCGCAAAGAAAGAACGGTTCTATCTATTCATAATCATAAGGGCTGGAGCGCCTTTCGAACGGTATAAGTTATGACTTCGCTTCCGAAAAGATAGATTTCACTCTGATTCACCAGCATCCACTACCGGAAGGAATTGCCTTACTTACCGCCTGCTCTTTCCTTTTCATTACCGATCCGCTTTCATAACAGCGTAAAAGAAAGGAGTCTCGGTATTCGTTCTGACTTCCGCTCGCAAAGAAAGAAGATCTGGATTTGACTAGGGCGAGCGCAGTTTACTATGCGAGTGGAGAGATTTAAGCGAGCTAATAGCGACTCTTTCAGACCCTCCCTTTCTTTAGACTTGCAGTAAAGCTGAACAAGTTTACTCAGCTTGCACTTGAGCTTGAATTTTTTAATCCGCATTAAAAAATCCCCAAAGCTACAAGAAAGCCCGCTACTTGCCAAATAGTAAAGCGCCTTCCTCCCTGACTTGACTTTCCTAGCTACCAAGCCCCTCTTCATTCAAACCCTTGCCAGAAGGACGAAAGAAAGGAAAGATTCTCTGTGATACCGCTTGAATAACGATAATCGGAGTGAAAAGCCTTAAAGAGAAAGCTTTAGCAACGGTAGGAGTGGCAATCGTCACTCGCCAGCACCTGACGAGCTTACCAGAACCTTCTCTCGCAACAAGAAGAGTTTGACTTGGGCAAGTTCATGATATGAAGAGCCTTTAGATGAAGAACGCCCTACTAATACAAGTCAAGGAGAGGAAGGACCAATGAAGGCAAATATCCTATCCCATGGGGCTGACCTCCGACCATCAAAGAAGGGATTGGACTCAGGTGGGCAAGGCAGGATCCCAACCCATTTCTCCCATCAAGCAAGCATCAGAGTCAACAGGCTTTGTATCTTTCTCATCCGGGATAGGCCCCGAAAAAGAAAGAGCTGCGAAATTAGAAAGACTAGCACAAAGAAGTGATGACTTTCTCTTCTCTCTTCGGATCGGGCCAGTCACCTTCATTCGATGCGTATAGTTTTTGCTAGAGTGGGCGGCGCTCCCGGTGAAGAGATGAGTTGCAATATGAGTCGATGTTATCGAAGGTAATGATTCCTGTTCAAGGAGACTCCGGAGTGGCATATTCGACGTAAGATGAACCTCTATCCATCAACTGATCTGTCTGGGGAAAAAGAGTACCGATCTCCTTCTTCCGCCCATGCGTTTCGTTCAAGGGCGAGTCTAGTATTCTGCCCTTTCTGGTCGCTTGCTTCCGATTCCCTTACTCGATCTCCTTCGGACCCTCCTGCTTTCTTGTTGTATCTTTCTGCATGATGAACCTTTGGGGGGAGCAGCAGAGTTTTCGCCTGCCCCTCTAGATCAGCCTATTCTTTCTTTTTCATTGGTGGAGGTCCGTATCAAAGATAGCTCATTCTTCTTGATTCGCTATACAAAGTTCTTAAAGATCCCTCTTTCATCGGTATTGAACCCACATAAAGCCTGTTGCCGATCCGATTACCTATTTATAGGACTAACCAGAAGAGAAGGAAGTTTGGACCGGCTGAAAGAAGGACAGCGGGGAAAGTTATCTAACCTGGGAGAAACCTTAGAATCCGTCTTTGAGGGAGGGTCTGAGGATGCTGACAAAACTGAGGGCTAAATGGGGGAATTGTCTTACTGCATGAGAGTCCCACTTCGGGGGGGACTGAAACCATGGAGGAGCTTTTAAGCCACTCGACTGTAAGGTAATGAAATTTAGGCGACTTTCTTCTCTGCTAAAAGATCTCTGGAATGCTGGCTTTATCAACATTTTATGGGCAATCTGGTTGGAGAGGAACTCGGTACGGTTTGAGAATTTCAAGCCGAGTGCTACAAGGTGCAAGATTAGGATCATGAAGTGGGTGTCGGAAGCCGGAATCCTATAATATAAAAAGGCACAATGGTGAACTCTGTTACTGTTAGAGACCTTGAAGTTTTAAAATTATTCAAGCTTCAATGCCGGCCAAGCCCATCTATTATCATAAAATAGAGCCTTCAGTTGCACAAGAAGAAACGGAGGTATAGCTAAGGGACTCAGATACCACACCTGAACTGAATAGTCATGTTGTAACGTCAATAAAGAAAATGTCACGTAGGGCCCTTCCCATGCAGCTCCTATCCCAGCTCCCGAGCTCTAGTGGTTATGCCTTCTACAACGAGGAAGTACAACTAGGATGAAAAGGAATTTATCTTCCCTGACCGTTCACGCTGTACCAAAGGTTGCTACATCCGAAACTGCTTCCCGCGCCTCGGGAGTCACTCCAAAGGCTGATCTTTCAACGGTTGCTGCAGCTGGTGTAATGGATTCTGATTCCCGACGATTCGTTAGAATCTCCGGGTATCTCTATCCTTCTCGTCGGGCTGATGAGGCCTGCTATGAAAAGGGATAGATAGGCACTACCCCTTAAATTAAAAGGGTACTCCTATGGCGATATACATGCCATCTGAATACGACCCAAGAATCCACTCTTATCTATCTTCCTAGTCTCTTTGTCTGAACACAGGTTGCAAATTTAGAACTCAATTTAAACAGGGTTTGACCAAATCTTAATAATAGTTCATATTCTATCCCTAGGAGAGCTTACAAGCTAACCATAGAGTCAGTAAATAGACTTAAAATCCTCAAGTGCTCTTCAAGTATCCTTATGTCTCCTTTCTAACTGGAAGTTCTGTTCCAGCCCGTTACCTTACAGCCAAGCCAGTTGAAGTTTATCTAATTTCAGTGCCTGTTGGAGTGCCACTTCCAAGCATTTCTGGTTCCCTGTAAGCCCGTAAGCCAGCCGGTTCTAGGAGAAATGCACATCCTGTTTAGGAAGCAATCAAGTAGGCAAGCAAATCGGGATATCCCTTTTCGGTTTCGGAGCTTTTCTTTCCCTTGTAATATTGATAAGTATGAATCTCTCTCTTTTAGAGAAAAAAGGGCTTATAGGCTTGTTTATAGCCTGTATAGTTGCTAAAATGAATTGCTACTGAGCTTGTGTTTCCGATGCCTGCTGCACTGTCAAGTGCCCTTAGCGGTGAAAGAGAACCTTGCGCTCCGAAGCCGCTTTTCAATTTAGCTCTTCCGCTTCGAGCAGTGGCATGATCGGAACAGGGACTTGTGGGGCTAGCATGGCCATAGCTTGACCCTCTTGAAAGGGATGTAGGACGAAGACTTCATCAAGCAGTCCCGTGGAGCACCTCATAGCTTCTCCTTTCCTCTAGTGCTTTCAAGGGCACAGGGAGACAATTTCACAGCTGCGGAACAGAGGAGAAAGAGAAAGCGGATGCTAACTCAACAACCGATAGGAAGGCAGATTACTCGACCAATAACTATGGAAAGTAGGTACTAGCTCGAGTAAGCAGAGACAGAGGTCGAAGTGAGATAAGACAGGGAAGTCTCGACTTCGCTTGTTTCGGAATGCACGACTTCCTATGCTCTAAACTCATATCTGGATTGGCTTTCTTCTTTGTTATATAATAAGAGGTGCACGGAGTCCAAGTAAAGAATTTTTGGGCTTCATATCAGCGGCGGCCACTCTCTCTCTTACTTTCTTTCATTTAGTTAGGCGTGGTAAAGGATCTCGCTCGAAAGAGACTCTTGGTTCACCTACTCAATTGGAATGACTCTTACCCTTACTTATCTCTTTACTCAGAGAAGTCCCTCTCGGAGCTATTCCCCGGCGCTGTCTTCTTTCTCCTTACTCTGGGAATGAAGCCGTAAGCCGAACAGAATACGGACTTGCTTGCTCTATTTGATTCAGGACCTCTTGCTGCTGCGTCTCTTTCGGATTCGGTTCCTAAGGCCTGGCTATTCCGATTGAGAATACGGAAGAGGCTATGAAATAGAAGAAAGAAGGTGAGTTCGAACTCTAACTCAAGAGCCCTTACTCAAGAGGGCTTCTCTTCCTCTTATTGTCAGAAGTCAAATGGTTAAGTCCAGTTGGGGCAACTGGGCCAGACGACATTGATAGCGGAGTTTCCGTGGTAAGGTACAAAGCTTTTTGTCTGGGTCTTGGGCAGACGTACTCAACTGGTACAAATAGAAAGGCTCGTCCAGTGAGTGATGACACTGGCGAGTAAACTGCAAAAGGGTCTTGCTTGGTATAATATAAGCGGATGAGTTAGTTATAATTAGCTCAGATGTGACTTCTTTGCTCGGTTTCGGTTGCTTGACTCAATAATGGCCCTTCAATGACTTTGTGGCGTACTTGGGTCCGTGACATGGCTTACTAACTGTGCCCAATGGGGGTGAATCCGCTATTGAATCATCCGCCGAGAGGAGCCCAGTGATCATTTGAAGAAAGCCCCAAACCTGACGTCAAGGTTATCCAAGACCTAACTAAACTTATACTCTAGTTACATACACAGGCGCTCTGGCATAAGTATATGCATCTCCGTGTGGATCATACCCGAAGTAGGACTTTTTTCCTGACCCCTGAGCGTCTTAGAATAGAACCCCGAATTTCTTATTTTTATTAAGGAAGGGTCACGCCCCGCTCGTCGGGAACCCGAGCTTTGCCATTAAAGAAAGTGTTTTTTTGTTTTGTCTTTATTTTACTTAAAATAAAAATTGTGTAAGTGAACCGCCGACTTAGGCTCTTTGGAGTCAGAGGGTTAAAGCTCCTCGTGTTGAGCAGGAGGCTGAGACTTCTACTGATAGCAAGCACCGGTACTTTACTTGGATTCGGCTTGGGGCCAATCCCTATTTTCCAATCTCGTTATCGTATAATAATAAGAAGAAGATAGCAGCCCGTGCCTCTTTGATTATCTAGGCTAGTGGTCTGGTCCCTGGTTGCCCAAATCGACTTTCTCTACAAGATGGCTTTCTGGGTCAGACTCTTCTCCCTATGGTCGAAAATCATGCATTCCCTTCTATCAGCAGTGGCATCAAAGTACCTGAAAAGAAATATCATAAGAGAAGAAAGAAAAGAGCTTCGGGTTCAGAAGTCGTACGTCTGGTTCACTAGGTTCTACCACTGCAGGGCGTGATCATGCTCAAAAGACGAGTTTGATCCTGTCTTAGAAGGAAGACTAGCAATATGCTTTACAAAATCCACTCGGTCAGAATAAAAGGAAAGTGCCAGCAGCAGTTCTATTTGTCAATAACAACCTGCTCGTGACATATAGTTTGTGTGCCGATATGTATGTTTAGTAGGTGCTCTGGAAACAAACATTTTTTTCGTATGTATGTGCTTTCTATTCGAGTCTGCCCTGGATTTGTAAGCCCGGTATGCATCCTATTGGAAGCGGCAAAAACCTCTGACTTTGGACCTTAGCACGAATATCTAAAGGAAATGTAATTACCCCGACGCCTCCTCAGGCGGGTGTTCGAAGAGCTCCTCGAGCTCAGAGTGTTGGTAAGCCTGTCTTAGTGACGGTCGGCTAAGCCGTGTAGCTAAGCACGGCTAAATAGAAAGGCTTGTCCGGATGAGTGGGCATCCGTCAAAGCTAGAGCACCGGGGAAGCAAGAGCGATTGTCTTAAAAAAAAAAGCCCAACAGGAGAAGGATCGTGACTTCACGTCCTAAAAGCACCTCTGTATCCCACGGCAATCCTAATGTAATGTGACTTTCCGATTAAGGAACTTGCTTGAAAGGTCTTCTTCTCTTGTCAATGTCAATCTGCAACCAAGTCAAGAGGTAGAACAAAGGCATCCTCAAATGAGACAGATGAAAGCATAACCACTCACTCGGGCGTGGGAAATAAGAAAGGTCGATCTGACTCCTTTGCCCGCTACAGATTCTGTTAACGAGTTTAGAGCTTCCCAGTCTTGGGCTTCTTCCTCTTCTTCGTGAGCAGTAAGAGGGCATGCCTTAAGGATAAGGAAAGGACGTGGTCTCTCGGGTATCTATCAACATATAGGGATCGTCGCCTCTGTCGCTGCATAGAGTTATCTTCCTATTCAATCACCTTTCAATCTCCGAGTTCGAAGGGTAGAACAAGGGAAGGTCAAGGCTTTCCAGGGATTGTTTCATAAGGAGATACTCACCTTCTTCGTTCACCTGCTCGGTCTGGTTCACCGCGAAGTGGGCTTGACGAGATTTATTTATCAGGAGTTTTTTTGGATTTCTTCGAATTGGAAGAAAAAGAAGGAAGGAGGAGGAAGAAAATGAACCTCGAATCGACGAGGTAAAAGAAAAGCGTAAAAAAGAAAGAAAAAAGAGAATGTTAGAAGGTGCTAAATTAATAGGTGCGGGAGCAGCTACAATTGCCTTAGCGGGAGCAGCTATCGGTATTGGAAACGTTTTCAGTTCTTTGATTCATTCCGTCGCACGAAATCCATCATTGGCTAAACAATTATTTGGTTATGCCATTTTAGGATTTGCTCTAACGGAAGCAATCGCCCTCTTTGCCCTAATGATGGCCTTTTTGATCTTATTCGTATTCTAGTTTTTAGAGGTAGATGTGGCCTTTCATTCCTTAGCTTAGGGAGTGAGAGGGCTAAGGGGAATGGGTGGGTGGCCCCTTACGCGCTTTTTTAGGAGGAGTTCAGTGTAGTCGACGGAAGCTCATATAGGAAACGAAACTAAGAAGATTCCTTAAGAAAAGGCGTTATCCAAAACTCGTGATGCGCGAGCGAACGAAAGAAATCCCAAAACTCTCAATACATACCAATTTATGGTAAGGGCACTCACTGTCGGCAAATACTCGAATCCATTGACAGGCGTACAGGAGGAACCTTATGACAAACTAAAGCCTTGCAGAGTAAATAGTATCCTCTAAATGAGAAGATTAGCAAATGCGATATCAAGCTCACTATATCGAGTTGGGTCCCCTCGTTTAGTCTATGGGCATTCGCTGTGCCAACTCTGATGCGGAACCTAGGATATTTCATCATAGCTTCGGATTCTACGACCAGCACAGAACTTACCGAAGATGTTGCAAAAACACAAGTAACGTCAGGGGGGGAAAACAAACTATCCGAAGCGGTCTAACAACTTCGTCTGATAAGGTGGTGAAATCTCACTTACGAAGCGGCAAAAGTAATCAACATCTTTCAAACTTCAAACAAAGGCTTACTAATAATGGAAATGCCTGATATCCAATCTTTCTGGTTCAAAGAATGGGCTCGTAGTGGTTTGATTTTGCATATCTGAAATGCAAAGGGGAAGATTCCGGATTCCTAGCCTCTCTCTTCTTTGACCTAAGCAAGTTCGCTGTATAAGATAATCTTTTCAAAAAGCAGTTCTAGTCTGATTGATCTATCAATGGCAGGGAATAAATATAGGTCCTCTAATGAATTCCCTAGAGAAAGATAGGGTCTCACCTCTCTTCGCACTAACGTTAAGAGCAAATGAAAGCTTCTTCAGTACTCCTTCGGTCAGGGAGATGCCCGAACGATATAGATAGAGTGGAAGCCTGAAGCACTAGGAGTTATATTCCTATGGGGAAAGGAAAGGAAGAATATGAACCGTAAAAGAAAATACCAATTAAACCAATCACAGGAATACCAGTTACAGTACCTATCAGCCAAAGAGGAATCCTTCCCTGCCGAGCTTCCTTCTAGCCAATCCCTTTTCCTCCCTCTTTTCTGAAAAAGAAAAGTAAGAGTGGTTCTTTCAATCCCTGCTTTTTTCGTATACCAGAAGCACAGAGTGGATCTATTCTTTCTATTCAAAAGAAACCCCTCCCTCTGATATCAATAAAAATAGAAGTTGGGCTTAGAGTCTGTAGTTTCTGTAGTTGGTGTATTCCTTTTTCTGCTCGGCGAAGCGTGAAGCCAATGCCCCTAGTCTCAGGAAGAGGGTCTTTTGAAGGGGCCGCTGGTTGTTCACGAATAAGGCAGGCTCTTAGGAATCCCTATAATAGTAGAAGAGAATCTATGCCATCTCGTCGTTCGTCTCCTTTTTTCTGTGCGTGGGCATTTTCCTTATAATTTTGATTAACGTCCTTTGCTACGCTTACTCCTGCTCTTATTGGAATCTAGATAATATCTATGTCAAATAGCTTCTTCGAAGCATTCTTCCGGGATTCTCCAAAAGTAACTTTCACACTTGGATTCGATGGTGCGTAAAAGACCCGCAGCATATTCGTCGCAAACAGGGGACCCACTAAGAGCCCTTGCCCGAGATTAGTGAGTCATATGCCGAATGCCGAAAATGGTCTTCATTCTAGAACGAATATGCCATGCCTTAGAGCAGTTCCTTGTCCGATTCTCTCCTTGGCCCTAGACTGCTTTCTTACTCGTGCAAAGGTTTTTTGCAAGATGGATAGGATTTCTGACTTCCACTTCCTATAGGGCATGAGGGCTTCAAGCCTATGATAAGAGAGTTCCTGTCTCGATCCTTTTTATCTTTCTTCTTTTGCTTTCCCTCCGCTAGTCCTTTTATCGCTCTCGCTCGGGATAAGGAAAGGACCCGAAGGCCTTTCAATTCAATGGAATGCTTGTAGGTATCATAGGGAATTGTTCATGCATCCATTCTTCATTAAGAAGTGGTGCGGGGCCCAGTGCATACTCCTTTAAGAGCAAGCATCTTTTGTCAATCGGATAGGAGCCTCCCTAAACTCAGAAAAGGGATTAGCCTCAAAACATGAAACCTTGATGGGAGCAAGAAAGAGCCGGACCGGAAGAGCAGGATCAAGATCTGGTGTCGAACAAGCAAGTAGGTGTCACTAGTAAGATGGTTGGTGACTCACTGGGCTTAGTTCTGGTGATCCCAGTGAATAAAGATGCTAGACGTGCAGGTGAAATGGATCAGATCGCCTTTGAAATCGATCTTTTCCGCAGTGGTCAAAAGGCTTTTGACATGCTACATCGGATCCTCCCTTCCTTTCTTGAAATGAAAGGCAGAGCGCGAAGCTTGTGGTCCCGTCGCCTTCGCTTCGTTTCAATTGCAATTGCCCGAAGGAAAGATTGGATCTTCTTGCCGGGAAAGAGTTTGGTTACCAAGTTCGGTTACCATAAGCGTAAGTGCAAACCTTAGATCTCCGATATATAGGATAGAATGTAAGTTTAAAGGGTAGATAGTATGGCTTGACAATGTCGAGCTAAGACTATCGCGAAGTAAACACAGGGTCTGTCTTAACTATGGAATCAGATTTCCTCGCGACTATCTTTCCTTTTCTTCCTGGTTGGAAGCAGTATTTCGAGCTAGGGATCCTACAATTGAAGCTCCCTGAAAAGCCCTTCAATCCATCTTCATCTTGGCCGGCAGCCTAGATTGAGCCCTGGGACTTATCTTCCCGTTGGCTTTGCTGCAGCAGTACTCACAGTGTAAGGTCAGCGGGTGGCATAGCGAAATTCCTCACCGAGATGACTGGACAACCTCTCGACCAGATCGTCTCAGCGGAGCGATTCAAAGCATCTTTGGAGCGAATTGAAAGTATTTAGTGTTCTAATTGAGCGAGCCGTGGATCATCTAAATGATAAGCGTAGCTTAATTTAGCCGATCTCAGACCGAACTATAAATAAAAATATGTGAGTGGCTTTTTCTAGAGACTTAGCCCAATGGCTACCACCGGAAGTGCGCAAAGTTAGTAACAGGGAAACCTCCAAGTTCTTTCTAACCTCCGACTCTATAAACTTGGATGGCTTGCTTGCTTGTTTTGTTTAGCTTGCCCCCTTCGTGGTCATTCTTTCAACCCTGTCTCGGTAGGTAAAGAAGGTTGCTTGATTTGATTATTCTTTTTCAAGAGCAAGCCATAAGGACTCTGTAGATCGCGAGAATGCATGTTCTGATGCTTGCAGGGTTAGATTCCTTTTAAGGACTCTTACTTTACTTTATTTGAATTGCATAAAGACCGAATGAAAGATTTATAATATAAGTAAAAGTCATTCCATCCCATACATCCACATCCGATTCCAAATTAACTGCTTAGCCGGCTTGGGACAAGCTTGCTTGAACGGATATAGCAGATATGCTCAGTATGATATAAGGAAGTACCTTTTTTGACAAACCGAGAATGGAATAAGAACAAGATTGGATTGAGACCAATGGACAGCGAACAAAAGGATGCCACACTAAGAAAGCAATCGCCAATGACCGACGATGGAAATCCGCGGCAGGAATGCTAAATGCTAATGGATTTTCCCCAGTGAGTCCCGTCGGAATTGTAATTAACACCAGCATCGGCGCAAGAGATCAAAGCGGCAGAAGTGAAAGGAAGGTGTGATTCTCCATTAAGAGGTTTCGAAATACAGAGTGTTGGGTGGAGTATGAGAGAAGAATGGTCAGGCGAGCACTAATTGAACACTGACCTAATTTGACTTGGCAGGGCATTAGCCTTAAGAAAGTACGTTTCCGTTTTCACGAGCAGAAAGACGATTGATTCTCTCACAATATGAAGGAAATTCCCAATTCTTCTTATTTACGATGCCGGTAGTTAGTTATGGGCGCCAACCACTGATTGTCTCCTGCGCGCAGGTGCACATACATACGCGTATAAATACAAGTAGGAGCTTTCGTCGTCTGGGTCGGTGGTATGGGGATGGATGTCCGGGTAAGGTAGTTTTTTTGGTGTTTCAGAGAGATAGGCAGAAAACGCTATTCTTTCTTTTTTTCCTGATCCGCTATAGGAGTGGCCTAAGCTTGACACTGGAAAAATCTGAATTTCATGGAATATTTTGGATCCCTCCCCCAGGGAGCTTCCGCACTTTTTAATTAAATCACTGGAATTCTAATCGACTTTAATTAGTTATTATAGAGAGTTCCTATCTTATGTTTAAGTCGGCTCGAAACGAAAATATCACTGGCAAATACTCGAATAAGGTAAAGATATAAATAAAGAGTTAATATTTCTTTGTTATCCTTTCTTCTTTTGACTTCGACACAAGATTGAAGACTGAAGTCGAGTTTTAGTCTGAATGAGCCGAGGTAGCTTGGCTCGGGGATCTGTTAAGAGCGGAAGATCTTGAATTGCATCATCGGTTAACAGTAGCTGCTGCTATCGAGATCTTTAACAACCCACACAAAGCTCCTTACCCTGCCCCGCTACTTTTCTACTGTTATTAGTATTAGCAATCTCGAATCTCATCGAGCGGTGGAAAGGCTTTCAAAAGAGACTCCTCACTCAAAGTCTTCCCCTTTGTTCATTCAAGATCTTCTTCATATGGAAGGTAACTGCACACTGACCTAATCTCTGCTAACGTGGAATAAAAAGAAAAAAAAAAAGAGAAGTCAGGCTAGCAGCAGCTACGGCACAGCACATATGAGAAATGGGAGGGTAGGGCTTTCCTGGAAGGGAGTCCATGAGGAAGTGCTCTAGTGAAAGTGTTTATTATGTGTAATACAGATCAGTTCCATCAAACCAAGTGTAACCAGAATCTCATAGCCCACCAAGGGCTAGTCCTCAAATCTCAGCCTTTGCTTCTATTGAGGCTTAGTGTTCACGCTTTGGATCACCAAAGGGGATCTTTGTTGGTTGATAGTGTAAGTCACTTAATAAAAGTGTTGATCTACGGCTAGATCCAGGATCAAGTGAAGCACTATTAAATGTTTTTTGCATGACCTTCACCCTTTTGTTTTGCAATCGTAAGCATTCTAGGTAGGAGCTCTATCCGATATCCGAACTCCAACTCACTTATTTTTACGACATTTCCTTCTCTACGTGCTTTATTTCCTCTCCAACTTGAGGGAGCCTTTCTTAGATTCGATATCCATTTTTTGCCACGAATAAGCAACTTTCTTTGATTTTGAGCACGAGCACTAAGGCTTGGCTTATCGAACTTCTATTGTTAGAGTGTGTCTAGTAATCCCGACATAGAGGACGAAGACGCATTTAAGACAATTAAAAGAAAGTGAAACTCTTTAAGAGCCTTGCTACTTTTCCGAAGTTGAGTACTATACATTATACATACCACAAAATAAGAAGGACAATTGGTTTATGGATCTTGATGAGATCTATATAGAATAGAGTAGAGCGAATAAGATCTCTCCTTCCGGAAGCCCAAGCATTACACCCTTTACTTTAGTAGGAGTCGACGACCTTAAGCAAGTTTCGGATAGAAAGATCCTCATCATGGAAAGAAAGAGTAAAAGTAAGGGAGCTTGAAAGCACTCCATTAGAATGAAATTTGGGGTTGCTGAGCTCGGCAAGGAGAGAACTCCTTCTAGTAAGGATCAGACCTCCATTCAATAGACCAAGGAGGAAGAGAGGCATCGAGATCTCCACTTCGTCCATTAGCATTGGCCTAGTAATGGAATTTGAGATAGTCCCATTTCGTGCTCGATCCGGAATAATGATTAAACCCATAAAGGTAAGGTCTCGCCCAATACTATCTGATTCGGAAATAGTGCAGAACAGTTATTTGTCAGATTTGGTTTAAGGTTCATAGGAAAGGGATCTAATTCCGGTTTTAGTAAGTCACGTATCAAGACTGCCATATCTTTTTTTCTTGGTTGACTAGTAGTTTGATTTATCCCTCCTTTCATAAGGTCTTTTTCCGGTGGTCTACTTGTTGCCTAATTTATTTTGAGCATTATGGATTTAGTGTTAACGATGGGGGTGATTTCAAAGGAAGAAGCTCCAGTACTAAGGATTGAAAAAAGAAATCGGCTGGTGTTTACGTGCCCACACCCCATCCCCTCTGTAGAATGAAATGATTGACCGTGAAACCCGGCACTGAACTAAGGGTTTTATCTGTGACCTTCAGAACTGTTCACATCGCTCTCTTCGGTTCAATTCAAGCCAAGGCTATGATGAAAGTTCGGATCGGCTTACTTTCTATCGTACGGAATGGATTCCAAAGCCTTCCAAACTATCAATAGTTAGGCAAGACAAGCTTCCCTTTGATTCCACTCGTTAAAACTCAACCTTCGAAGTCTAAGAATAAGAAGGGCTACTTAGCGTCTACCCCTGAGTCTTACAACTCAGTGATTTCATACTTTCATCTATCAACTCAGTATACTTCGTAACCTGACAACTAAGTCACTTCACTTCTGTACCTCACCCTTTCTTCCTTTTGAGCTTATGGCTTACTTTCATCTCGAGCGTTAAATACTCGAGGTGGGGTAGCCCCATCCACTATGTTTACAGAGTTCGAGTCTCGCTTTCTTTCTTAAGAAGGCACCGATGGACTTCTCGTACTTTTTGTGGTGATCTCATGTCAGACATGCTTATGATGAGAATAATGAATTGCTGTCTGAGTGGGGTTCCGCTCATGGGTCCAAAGGGGGGGGATATGGCTTTTCCCGGGCTTTCGATCTTTGAGCTTTTTGAACCCACATTAATTTCCGGTCGTCTAGGGATGGAACAGCCAATATGCCTATATATTCGCTCGGGAACTACGTAAAAGGCTATTTCGTCCTTAGCATGAGTGCTTTCGGATCCCGATATAATATAGGTATAAGTATAAATAGGTTCTAATTCAAATACCTTTATCATTATCTCGACTCATGGATGGTACCTTCAATCAGACACGTCCTCTTGATTTACTAGTAGGTAAGGAGGTGCTCTTTTCTTATGATCTGAGCTCATCGACTGATCGCCGGCCTCTTGAAATTATGGAGGGGATTACTACATTATTATTCGGTCCATCCTTTGCTCATGCGAGAGTCCGTGCGGCCTTGGGATGTAATTATTTTCCAGGTACCCTTTTACTTTAGTAAAGGGCCTTAGACTGTCTACTTTGCTACTGGGTTGCAAGCATTGCTATGTTTTTAAATCATAAGTTTGACAGTTGCTTTTGCCCAGAGAGAAAAAAGGTTAGAAAGGGAAAAAAGATATCTCTTCTTTAAGCTAAAAAGAGGAGTGAGTGGTAGAAGCTAACTGTTGAGGAAGTGGCTTCTCATCCCAGATGTAAATGAAAAAGAAATGGACATTGATAGAGGAAGATGAATACTATCCCACTAGCTCAACCACAGCTTATTCTTTAAGAACCGAGTCTGTAATAGCTGCACCTTCTTCTACTGGGGATTCTTCTTCAATTGCTATTAGTTCCGTGCTTTATCTAAGTGGCCTAAACCTAAAGGCTGTCAACGAAAGTCCCAAACCATTAAGGCATTAGCGGTCTTATAGAAATAGGAATAACCGGTTTTTTCTTTCTTTGTCACGATGTTCTGTTAGTACAAAGCTGCCTCCTTCTACTATGGCAGCCCATTCTTCCTTCATTCCTAACTAATTAGTAAGGGATATTTTCCTTCCAATGATATTCCCGGATTCTCGAGCAGTAAGAGGGCCTTTCTCTAGGGTTTGTGGGAATATTCCCATGCGTATAATAAAAAGAGGTAAAAAGTATGATTAACTAGTAACTAGGGATATTCAAAACATCGAGAAAGAAGTAATAATAGTAGAAAGAGAAAATAACTTATTCCGCGAATGCATATAATATATACAACCCATATAATATAAGGCGAATCCATGTTGATTTCATGAGGACAGATAGGCTAAAGAGAGGTGAAAGGTAAAAAGATCTACAACCTATTCTTGCATCCTATACTAAGACCCTCTTCTGTGCATCGAAGAGGAAAAAGAATAATTACATTAATAACGAAAGAATTTCATTGCCTTAATGGCATAAGCTGCTATCGAATCTAGCTATCCGGAAGTAACATACTTAAATTCGAATGAATAGGAAGAGAAAGAGAACCAGTCTGCACCGGGTCGCCATAAACTCGATTACATTGCCTTCAGACTGTTGGCTTTGGCCACTTCATGAGGTTCACTATCCAAAAAAACCTTCAGACATGGAATTTCTATCTAACTTATGGTTCTGGATAAGAAGAAGGAAAACAGGAAAAAGGGAACGGAGAAGAGGGAACTAGCTCGGCAGATGACAATGGGTGTCAAGTCTCATCATGAAAAAGATGTCTAAGACTACGAACTGGAAGTCAGACCTAGGACTGGGGGAAGATAAGATCCTTATGTCGAAGAATTCGTTCCAGGAACAAAGACCGACGCAGTAGTGTCACCAGCGGATGGGGTCGCTCACTCCTTCTGCTATTTCTTTTTTTAGTTAAACTACGTTTACTTCCAGAATTTTCTTTAGCTTTAGAAGGTACCATGATGAATCTTAGACTCATAATATATATCACGAGTTTCTCTCAGCCTTCCACTTTGATTGGACGGTAATTCTAGAAGCCAGAAGCGGGATCTATACTTTAACGACACTTTCTTTCTCGGAGTGAACTTCTTTTTTTGGATACCCTAAAATAAAAGTACTTACAGCTAGGTCTTCATGCACTTAAAACCCTTCTTTTGCTAGATATATGAGTTTCATTCATATAACCGCCTGCCTTGAAGCCACGGTCCAGTAGCCTCTGTCAATATTTTAGTCAGAAGAATCCCCATACCAGAGCCTGACATCTGGTCCTATCGAACCATACTGGTAGATAAAGGGAGGCAGTTGTTCGTAAACCAAAAGCGCATTGTACAAAACGAAATTCCAACATAGTATTAACGTGAACTATTTCATCTGCTGGAGGAGCTTCGTCAGTCCAGCCAGCTTCTTTCTTAGGCCTGTAACTTAGTTGGTGCTTCGCTCCGCTTTTGTCCTTTTCATTCTTGAATGTAGTTATTGGCTTATGGACCTAATGAATCGTCCAGTCCAGCCAAGCCACTCTTAGTTATTGGTCTTCACAGGCTGCAGATCAGGCAGAATCCACAGCTATTGAATCAACTGTGGGACTTGAGCTAGTTGACATATCTTAACTTTTTGAATCTTCCTCTATAGCATCTGATTACTGAATCTTAAACTGACACAAAGGAGATAGAAGAACATCTTTGCACTGTATTTGCGACAGAAGCAGAAGGGCTTTGTGCAAGTGAAGAAGAAGCAAAGAATGCCCTCTATTCAGTGAAATGGATGGCATCAAATTAAAGGTAAAGGCTGTTGTCGGCATTTCCACTCTTTGCACTTTTACCTGACCCTTCGTCACTGCTTTCTGATCATGTGGATGCCGCTCTTAGAGAATCCGCGAAAGGAAAGGAGACTGTGAGGGGGAGGGATATGGATGGAATCGAGAAGTAAGAAAGAGTCACATCGGTTCCTCACCTGCAGGTCACAGGATGGTAACCATTGGCTCTACAAACCATACTGTAGACTATGGATCACGCGGGTAAAGCCTTTCATGCACGAGATCATCAATAGACGAAGGGCCTGGAGCAAGGAAATGGGAGTTCGGGTATGCCTATGGGTGTGAGTCAAGCAATTCCTTTATCTGCCTCGCTTAAAAAAAGCCATTTACAGCCCCGCATCCTCAAAGGAAAGAGGGAATAAAGAAGGAGAACTTCTAAATGAAAGGGGAAGCACTACAGTAATGCAGTTACGAGACAGTTACCATAAAAGATCGCGAGCAAGAAAAGAAATTTCGTATTCATATATAGGTTTGTACTTCTTTCCTTTTCCTTTGTCTCTATCCTGGGCTGCTTTTAATTATCTCCTACGCTTCTTTCAGGTTATGACAGGATTCCCAATATGTTTGGGGAATCTAAGTGAAGATATCGCTCAGGACGACGCCTTTTTAGACGGCTTGTTTGGTCTTGCCCTTGATAGTCCGCAGACTTCAATCCCTGTGAACTTAGTTAAAAAAACTGGCGCTGCCGAGGTTCCAGACTCAGGCGAGGTAGGAATTGAGTTACATCTTAGCTGGTAGTGATGATTTCTCCTCGGATTACTGAATTCCTGTCTCGGAACAGGTAGGAGATCCAGATTTCGATTTAGATGACAGGGTGCCGGTTGGCTCTTTTATCTTAGCACTGAGACCATCTGCGAGATTCCTCGTCTTGGCTTATACGACAGCTTCGCTTCCTGACGCTTCCGGGAAAGAAGAATGGTTCTCTTCCAGTGACCAGATTCGATCCAGTATCACCGACCACTTCTTCAGACGTAGTTCTTCTTGATACTTCCAAGAACGACGTAGAGATGTCTGTATCCAAGAACCTCCAAGTCCCACTTCAGCAGGTTAGAAGTCTTGTCCTTATCAGGTCAAGACAAGACTTGTCTACTTGGTCTGATTTTCCCTTACCTTAATACTTGAATAAGGCAATCAGGGTTCTTTGACTGGTGATACCGTGGCTAGCAAATCTATAGTGCTGGGTTAGATGCTTGGCTCCAGTCTTTAGAGATTTTTGAATAAGATGGTTTTTGATTAGCAGCCTCCGAGAGTGTGCTCTAGTAGAACTTTCGGATATGTCTAAAGTTGCCGATAAGATCTCTTTTTAGTAACTGGGCTTTGATCCGTCGCCATTCTCTAAGCAGAGTCGTGCTTTGTTCATTGCAAGTGTTGAGTTTGAGGCAAACGGAAGAAGTTCGATCCGGATGTGATCTTGGAGAAGAAGAACGTCATCGTGGCAGAGGTAGTAGCTCAAGCTAAAGATAAAGAATTTGAGAAGACCTTGGAGGAAAAGAGGAACTTGCTTGATGCATGCCACGCTGTACGCAAGGATCTGAAGACCGCCCACTCATCTTTGCAGGAGCAGATCATTGAGTTGGAAAGGAAGCCCGACCGCTTTCTAGTATGAGTCTCTGCTCTTTCCCTATCAGATGGTGCAGCCAGCGGCTAGTTCTATGATCTGCTGGTTCTTCTCGATATGGCTAGAAGCTCTTTCCTATCTATTATGTGGGACTGCCTTCCTTGATTCAACCGATCTTATTGAACAACCTATTTCAACAACTTATTATTGTACACAAATCGGTTGTTGTATAATAGGTTGTTGTTGTAGTTGCTAGTGGGACTGCTCTTCCTAGTAGCAGCACATCTTTGACAGCTTCTTTTTCTGACAAAAGACGTTCTTTTATGTGCTGTTCGAGATGTTACAAAGATCGGATGAACTAGACCAAGGGTGAAAGAGGAGTCCAAAAGTGGAAAGATTCGTCGAAAAGGGTCAAGCTAGGACTCAGTCCAAAGTCAGAGGCAGTCGAAAGGTAGGAAAGGTGCGTTGTCACCGCCCCTGGAATCATGGGAGTACGCCCCAAGATTGGAATGAGGGGAAGGAATGGAAAGATAAATGGATGGGGAATCCCCCTATGTGCTGAGAATAAGAGGAGACAACAAACTGAAAGATACCCGTAGGAAAGCATGGGAGCCCCAAGCCTATGTAATAGTATCAACCCTTAGAAGATAGTTTAGCATCACCCTACCGATGAGTCTGGAGGAAAGACTGGTGAATCAGGCAACCCCTCTACCTTGAATTCATAACTTGCATAATGAATTGCATCGACATCTTTGCCCGTGATCGAATGCCCCTTTCCCACGCCACCAATCGACGAATGCTGAGGAAGGAGTGAATCAACTGATGCAACCAAGCACAATACAATACACCACCCGAGCAACTACCCAACACCCGAAAAGGCGGAAGAATGCCAGGAAGTGACCAAGCAACTCCAAGTGAATAACCCAGCCACGACTATCTAACCAACTACCGATGAACTAATCAACAACCGAACGAGACTGAATCCAAGCGAGTGAATGAACGAGTCAGGGGTTTGTAAAGAGCAAAGGACTATAAAAAAACTACCCGGAATAGGAGTCTTGGCTTATGAGTTTGAGCTGGAAGACCAGGAAAGGCAGCACGCTTGGAGCCATATTCATGGGGTATTACTTAGGACGGACCTGAGACCTCGTCGGAATCGAAATCGAGCGAAGGAAAGGCCTTGGCTTGACTTCCTATGTCCACAGTTCGTAGCGTAGGGAGCAAGAAACAGGAGATTACCCAATGCCGGCCTCTAGGAGATAGGAGAGAGAAAGAAAAACCTCTTCTCGTAACAACCTTTTGTGTACACAATCGATTGTGGAAATCTGATGTCCTCCTACTAGAAGAGCAACGACTTTAGCCCAGGATCGAGGTAAGGTTACTCCTTCCCCCCTTATCGAGCTACAAGCACACTTACGCTATCTATCCCTCTTATTTCCAGAAACAAAGAAGCTCCCTGACTAAAAGACAGGAGAGGGAAGAACGCGGACTTCTCCGTCAAAGCACAGCCAGCCTGAGCACGAAGACAGAAGTCATGTTCTGCATGCAGACAGATAATGCCTTGAAATCAATTCCCGATGCATCTCTTCTTGCCAGTCCGATCGTGAGTGTTGGTAATTTGTTGTACATGACCTTTGTCAGCGCTTGTAAGACCGCAAGTAGGTGTACAAGTAATTTGACTTTGTTGAATTATCTGCCGCATAGTCCTTTTTATTTTGAAGTCCAGGCATTCCGAAGCAATGGAAAGACAGCACTCCAACTTATTGATTGAGCTATACCTCGTGCGAATCCCTTTGGTGCGTGGTCCGGGTACACTACTTTTCCTTTTGTCGTAGCTTAGAGACTTATAGCCTTTAGTCCACCTGCCCGTCGCTTACTCTAATGTCTAACGCTCTCTCCCGAAGTCAATTTACTGCCAACAATCCCTCTCCCGCTATCTTTCATCCCTTAATTGCCTTATCTTTTCTTTTTCTGTTGTAAACCGGCCGTTTGTTAGGATCTTCTCGCCGTAACCAGTAATAGGCTTATCTGCCGTTTCATTCGCATTATCGTGAGCGGGTCTGGTGAACTACACTACCCTTTCACGGGTTCTAGCTACTATTGGATTTGAACCCTAGCTTAGCGCTCCCTCTTGTTATTGTTAGGGATATACTACCCGTCTAATCTTGATTCTCCTTTACAGACCAGCAGACCTTACATACGCAATTCCTCGATTCATTAACGTGCAAGAGAAAGCGATCCACAAGAGGGTTCGTTCATCTAACACTTACACACTATCGGCTTCAAGCAACTATCGATGTAGACTGAGAACCTATTGTATAAGGTTTGACTATGTGTGAAAATTTGTTTCAAATTTATTCACATACTCTATTTACCTAGGAAGTCCTGAGAGAGCAACAGCAGCAGGAATTGGACCGAGGGGTACTAATCCTTCAGACTGTCTCAATCCAGGTAACTCTTACTTACTGACAAACGGATCCAGGTAGCTCAGATCTAGCTAGGTTAGACGGTTCGGTCTTAGATGGTTTGCTTGGTCTAGTGTGTTAGGGATAGCTGAACAGAGCAGAACGACTTCTCGCTGTGTGTCTAGTAGAACCCGAAGCATTGACATTGAAAGAAAGACTCAAGCATTGAAGAAAGAACAAAGACAAGGATTTACCTATAGGAGAATCCTGTCTAGAATCATCGACTACTCGAAAGTCAACTCATCTCGGAGCATGGAAAGAAGGATCGATGGACAGAGAGAAAGCCTATGGTCTCTATGCCTGCTGAAGTCAGCTATTCATTTCCAGGTATTCCGTGTCTGGTTTGATAGAACCAGGAGTGGGAGATGGAGTCGATTAGTTGACTAAGTAGAAAAATTAGAAGTTGGTACCGGCCTTTTCCTTTGAAAGGTCTTTCACTAGTGGAAGAGGGATATGAATCTGGATCCCGATCTTGTCTTACGGACTATCCCGTAGTGGTTCTGTGATCGCGCTCGAAATTGGATCTATTTCTTTGACACAGTCAACTGGCATTGGTTCAACTAACTGGCTGGCTGCTATTGATATCAGAGCCCGAGCCTTTGTTGACCATGCAAAAAGAAATCCTGGGGCAAAGAAAGGCACCATGGGAAGCAAGTCTTAAGCCAAACCACTCTATACGACCGACATTGGATGAGCGCGCACGGGAAGGCCACGCTACTGACTTTCGACTTCATACGAGATGCTAGTTGAATGGCATCGGCATTTCCTCGTCTTTCACTCACCTCACGAGGACGTTGGCCGGGTGGAATCTAAGAGAAATTCGAATCAAATACGAACGTATTCTTAAAATAAAGAAATTCCCAGGGAATCTCCGCAAGAACTAGTCGGGAGCCTTCTCCTTCTAGGATCAAGATTCAGTGTCAAGATGAAGGGCGGTATCACATTCACTTGCTTGCCATCCCTTTTCTTCTTTTTCTCCCCTCCGGTCGCCTCGTTACCTTTTTTGCTTTATCACATTGACTTCTTTCTGCTTTTTCACTTCTTTTCCTTTGATCCAGCTGTATTATTAGCTGATGATTCCTTTTTTCCAAGTGTGTCCGATTGGTATCACTCGCATAATACTTTTCTTTTATTTGTAGCGGCCATGTGGCATAGTCTATCTTTTCCTTATCCTTTTCCCTCCATACTTGCCTTTGTACTGATTTGAATATAGGTAGGAAGGCTTAGTGGAAGGACGGCACCCTCTTCAGAGGTGCCCCTATAGAAAGGGGCACGGTCTCTGTCTTTGACTTGGCCTTCGGCCTTGAGAACATAATGATTTCGGACTTTATCTTTTCGCGCGTATTGCTTTCTTGTCTTTTCTAGCTTGAGGTCTATATAGACGATCTGACTCTTTGTCAAGTTAGAGTCAGAATTCTCCTAAAGTTTGTGATAGCGGTTAGTGGAACGTGCAAGATAGGGCCAGCTAGGAGCTCCGCTTTACTTTACGAAGCTTCTCCCTTCTCCGCTTAACGCTTTTTGGCCTACTCTTGTATCCTTTCCTTACGGAAAAGCAGAGATTCTACGGCGACCTTAGCCCGAAAAGGACTTTCTTCAATAAACAGAACCGCCTTTCTTTGTATTTCGTATACCAACCTCCGGGGATTGATGGGTTTTGCAATAAGGCAGCCAGGTGCATAATTGGGCCCATTCGGCATGCGCTCTTAGAGAAAGAAGCCTCGGAAAAGATGCTCCAGGATAATCCCGTGGAATGTGAAATAAGAAAGGCTAGCAATTTGAATTCTTCATTCTAGAGTGTGGCCCGCCCTAGGAATTCGACCATGTGAGTTGGGTGAGCGGTGGATCTCAGTACCATGGCTTTTAATGGCCTTCGATGCTTGTTCATTTCTTGGGAAGAAGGCAGTAGGGAATGTATCCCACGTATAGATAGAAGAGAAGGGTCGGTCCTTACCTTAGTGGGTGCCCCAATGTCTCTATCTCTAATATGGGATTTGGCTGGATCTACACGATACCCATAACCAAAATAGGGCTCCAAGCCGGGCTGCTTCATTCAAGTCTAGGGTCGGGCATTGATGGGTTCCATATTTCTCTTCGACACGGACCAAGACGGGAAAGAAGCTACCAATCTGAAAGACCCAGTGAGCACCTCAGTCAAACAAGATCGATCGCTTCGCTCCCCAATGCCAAGCCGGTCAAGAGAGAGCCTTAGTAAAATAGGCAGCAACCGGATGTTACAAGACCCGAGCAATCACGAGATCGAGTTGTAGTCCACTTCGACTTTCAGTCTCGTTTGTAGATCCTGCGATTAGAATATGAACTTGGTACTGGAAGTGCAACTTCTCTGTCTGGTTCGTTCACCAGATCTACTTTCTCGACCGGAAGAAAGAAGTCGGGATCGGTGCTATGGCAGTGGTTTGCCTCCTAGATCTGACGATTCTCAGTGACGATCCACATCGGTAGTTGTTGGCTGTTATGCGTCTTGTGCTAATCTGGTAACTGTCCTAGGGGAATAGGAGCGGTAGTGATGGAAGTGGTGCATCGGGAAATCGGAGAAAGGACAGTCCCTAGCGGTGAATCGGAGAATTCATTCAACTACTAAAACTATCCCGTCAGTCAGAGGGAAGCAAGAGTGCCTATGGGTAAATCGTTAGTTCCAAGCAGGGAATTGGCTGTTCCACACCGCATAGCTGTCAGCTAAAGTGGGAATCAAAAGTTTAGGAGCCATATTCTCGAGACTTCCCTTCCCGCTTCGCTAAGGAAGCTTTTCCTTCTTCAAGTATTCCCCGGTACGGATTGTTTGGTACTCTTTCCCCGATCGAACAAGCAAGGGGTGAGCAGCGACTAGCTATGGACTTTTCTCGCTTCCTGTCTCCCCGGTTGTCATGTCACATCGCCGATGACCTATAGCCTTTTCGCGCAGCCCTTTTCTTGCTTGGAAGCAACCAACGGCATCAATTAAAGGCTTTCTTGCTGAGATCACTAGCGGAAGAGACCTGGCCCCTCTATCCCCGCCTGACCTCTCTGTCCCCGGACGCTTTCCCTAAGCTGAGAGTGCCTGCCAAATGAAAGCGAAGCTCCCCGCATCCCATAGGACTAAGATAGGGTCTGCAACTCTCGCCCTTGAAGAGAATGGGCTCTTGTCCTGCAGCTTTCGGTTAGGGGATCGAAGAAAAGCACGGAACTTGTTCTAAAGAAGAGACCAGTGATCTCATCTCGACACATCCCTTATGTCGTCTTTTCATGTGAGAGAAGTTACTCTAAGCCCGAATCCGACAGAGAATCATCTTATCTTCAGTTTCGGAATTTCTTTCGCAACAAGAATGGCGCGGCAGGAGCGATATCAGACCCTTAGTTTCAAGCAAGAAAGATAACAGCAGAAAGCAGGAAGGGCGCGAAGTGGTGGGAAATCCAGATCCAGCAAAGCCATTCGAGACATGTCGACTTCTGTTCTGAACTATTGATATTGCCCAATAGAAGGAAATTAGTCCTTCTCACCCGAGTGATTAAAGACTGCTTGGAAGAAAAGCCCTCGTTAGGCCGAAAAGGGAAAGGCGCTAAGGTAAGGCAAGCTCTTTAAACTAAACCATTGGGAAGTCTCATCGAAGGCCTAGGGTAGGGCATTATCTAACTCAAATAAAAAGGGCCCAAGAGGAGGTTTAATGCATCGTATAATAAGATGGCAATGTTAGGAAGATCGGCTTTACTATTTCTAGAGCAACTGTCGAATCTCGTGCAGGGGATGGGAAATTTTGTCTTTGCACGAGTAGGCTGTTTGCAAGAACAGGTTTCATTTCACATGAATCTCTGAGGGGCTGTCTCCTTCGGGTGTCGAACTCATCTCGGGCTACTAAAGAATGGTAAGAAGGGAGTAAATAGGCTTCCATAGCTGTCTGGGATAGGCCACAAAGGGAAGCGGAAGGGAATGTCGAAAGCGTAGTGAAAGCACCTACCTTATGTTTAAGCGTCTTAGTTTCAGTGAAAAGCCAAAAAGAGAGTTTTGCCTGCTTTAGTGGCAATTCTGTGCTGCAGATACACTGCCGTATAGACAGCTTCTGCTTGTTAGGAAGGCCTTTTTCATGCAACATAGCTCTAGCCATTTCCATAACAGATCTGTTTTTTCTTTCAGCCACCCCATTTTATTTTGCTCAGGGGCATAGCCAACAGTAAGCTGGTGATGTACACCTTCATCATCACAAAACAAAATTCCTTGGAAGTATATTCCTTGCCTCTGTCACTCCTTAAGGCTTTGAGTTGACAGCCACTTTGCTTCTCAGCTGCATTCTTTCATTTTTGTTTTGAAAACTTCAGATCTTTCTTTCAAGAAGTACACCCAAGTCATTCTTGAGAAGTTATCAATAAATAGGATGAAGTACTTGCTGTTGTCAAGAGAGGGAGTCCTCATGGGACCACAGACGTCAGTATGCACCAGTTCCAGCTTATGTGAAGCTCTCCTGGCTGTGCCAGATGGCAGATGGTAAGGATTTTCTAGCCATCTTGAAAAGTTGACACCCTTCACACACTCCACTGCATTCTCCAATGGCAGGCAGATCTTTTACCATTTGCCTTTGAGAAAGAAGTTTGAGACTATGCAAGTTGCATAGAAAGAAGAGTTCGAGCCCGGCATAAAAGGAATGCGCCAAATCGTCTGCATGCGCTGAATCTTCTTCTCTTCCTTTACCAATGTGAGGAATAGCAGGCAATCAATCCTGATTGTTTGAATTCAAATAAATGCTATAAGTACAGAAAGATCCCCGATCTACGAGAATTCATTTTGTATTCCTAGAAAAAGATCTTGCCCATTGGTAGTTGGTATTGAGAGTGGAAAGGCTTAGCAGCAGCTATTAGTCATTCTCCTTCTTAAAGCATCACTTCAAGGCTAACTTAAGAAAAGGCACTAAAGCAAACCACTACTTACGATTTTTCCTCATCTTCAATGTCGCTAAATAGTGGGTTTTTCCTAATACCTGTTCCGGTATACGTTCTGACTTGTAAGGAGAGCCTAGCAAGTCGGACTGCGGACACTTAGCTAAGCTTCATTATCCTAACCTAATTCGGTGTCAAATTGGACATCTTTCCTTGGCTATAATTTTTAATTCTAATAAAGCTCTATTTGACCTGACCTAGGATAGGACAATTCCATCCAAAAAGAATCGAATCAGGTGGTAAACAGAGAGTCTCTATTAAACCAGAAGGGGATGGTGACCAAGATGGCTCCTCTGAAGACGGGAGTTATTGAAGTGAATCCTCCCCTGAAGGAGCTTTTGAATATGTTAAGGGCCCCGTCTTGAAAGCTGGAAGTAGCTCCTACACCCCTGTTACTCCCATTCCATTGGCTTCGACCTCTGTGGATCCTACCTCACAATCTTTTGGTGAGGGGACTCCGGCTGTGACTCCTACATCTGCTTTCAAATCCAGTGATTTCCCTCAGGTAAGACCTTTGGCACTTAATCTAACCACACCTTTCTTAACTTCATTCTTTCCTGACTGACATGCCTTTTCTCTCTCAGCCACAATTTGATTTGGTGCCACAGCTTCTACCTCGAGTGGTTCTTCGCGGCTTGCAAAGCGTGTTTTACTTGGCTCCTTGAAGAGTTTGATCAGCGAGGATTTAACCAGCGAAGGATCCAAGTCTCAAAGCGAAGCCAGCGCGGGTGTTGCCCCCGAATCCATTCAAGGGACTCCCAAACATGTCATTCTTACAGCTCGTGGACGACGACCTTCTTCTCGCCAACAAGGAGGCCGCAACCAACCTGTTCACAACAATCGCACCTCCTCATATAGACTCAATTTTGAGAGCCAGAGTCAGGAGTTTGAGGAGCTGTTTTGGTTTAAGCACTAAGCTCACCTATTTATGGAATAGATCAAGTTCAGTCCCAGTAGCGAAGGTAGGCGCATAAGTGCATATTCCCTTGAGGGGAGCGAATACACTCGATCTAGCTATGTTGGCTAAGGAGCTGGGACTGGTGCTTATGGATCTTTACCTAGAACTGAAACTTACCCTGACTTTCAATCTGGTAGTGATGCTGCGGGCTTACTTAAATGGAGCCCTTGGTTCCCATACATCCATGTAAAAGCCTTTCTCGGTGACAGATGTTATTGATGAAGCCATCCCTGAAAAACTGGACAAGCACGCGTCTGTACGGTATAACAGGACCGTCAGCTATCTAGTGAAATAAAGGGCATACTTTTTTTTTCGTGGTATGGACCAAAGAATGGGTTCTGCTGCTATCGACACCTACTAAATTAACCAAAAGTAATCGATCGAGACCGAGGAGAACTGAGCATAAGTCGGAGATCTTAGGTTAGGGTAGGGCTCAAAAAGGAATTTCATCCGTCACTTCGTTCATACCTTCTTGGCTTAGGCTTCCAACTGAACCTATTTCATAGCCTTTAGCCTGCCGCTAGCAGAAGCTAAGCGCTGCGCGCTAAAAAACGTTGCTTCTGTCGGCCTTTCTGTGCAACAGTCCACCAATAGCAGAAGAAAGGGTTACTGTACATACAAGAGTCTTCCAGTTCTTACGTAAGCTTTTTCTTACTAGTCAAGTAGTACAACAGCTGTATCTTATTTTTATAGCCCGGCGCGGCGGGTCGCCTTTTGAATTCCGTAGATAGAAGAAACTATTAGAAGGAGTAGGTGAGTGAGTGAGTCCTCACTGACCTGAGCGATTTCGATCACCTAGCAGGCCTTTTTTTTATTTGGTAGGTGCCGAAGCGTCTCATCAGATTCACCTTCGAAGGAAGGAACTCGAAGTGAGACGGCGCCGTCTTGTGCAACGCAACTACCGTTGCGCCTTCTATCATCTTATATCCGGTAGACTTGGTAAAAAAGGGCCCCGACTTCTTTCTAGAATTAGAGTTCGACCGCAGCTGCCCCTTTTTTGATTTGGGGGGATCCAGTTCCTTGCCAACTATCGACCCCCATCTCTTTTCATTTGGGTAGTACCAAACCTAGCCTAGCCTTCGTCAATTACACTAAAGCAGAGCACCCAACTATGGCGTCACGTCAATTAAGGGTTAGGTTAGTCAATCCGGCCCGAGACGTCACCAAAACCGCCGTAGGAATGGAGACCGCTCAATAGAGCGGAGGCGAACTGATGAGAAAGAGGCAGGCCCTACTCACTACAAACGAATACACCGCGACGATCGAACTGCACTCATGCCTCTCCCGCATCAAGTGCCCCCCCTATGTAGTGATTCTATCAATCACGTAGGTAGGCCCTCCATTCTTTCTGATTGGTATATCATGAAAAAAGAAAGCGCACCAGGCGCACTGCGCTTTCCCTTGCCGTTCGCCTTTCTAAGTCAAGTAATGATGCCCCGCCGAAGACTGGAGCCTCGTAACATGTTGACGAAGACCTCCGAACTGAGGGTTCGATCAGTAGAGGGGACGACTTTGCCTCCCCGGAAGAAGAAAAGAAGGGACCCGCTCCCTAGCCGACTGATGCCGTATATAACTGAGAGGGAACGTGTCACATTAGAGGTGAACGATCAGAGATGTCCTATAATCACCACGATGAGGCTGGTCCCTCTTTTAGTAGACTCAGCTATGAATATGAATGAAGAAATGAATGCCGGCTCTTTCTGCTAACCCCAAGAAGTTTCTTAATGCTGATACTTTCTGTTTCGTCGAGCCCCATGTGGTCCTCCTTTGATTGTGGGTTCAATTGGATAAATCCGAAAAGGTCAACGTACGTAGCAGCAAGGATGGTGCCTATTTCTCGTTCTCGCTCGGGAGCCAAAACGAACACGCCTGATACCTACTGTACTGGACCTTCGACCAGGCATTCTACCCTTGTCGAATCGGAACCAACCACCACTGCATTACGCTCGAACAGTCACGCGGCCGCCGGCCTTCCGTACACAGATATAGATTCATTCTTCGTACCTGATCCAACCTCACAACCCTTCGCGGGTTGGTCAGGAGTCATGGTAAGACGGAATTTTTTTAAGAAAAGAGAGTGCTCGACCGGAACAACGGCCAACAAAACAAAGACCGTAATTACATAGATAACCGCTCCTCCCCTTCTCCGTCTTTAATTTAAGGTAAGGCGAACCGTATGGCGGCGAAAGACGACCTCACCTTCTCGTAGATGGTGTCAGTGAGAGCAACGTCGAGTATCCCCCGTTGACCTTCTTTTTTAGATAGAATCCTCAATGAGTGGAAACAAGCAACCTTTCTTATCTTAGTGACGTGTTGAGTAAGGCCGGCTTTAGAGCCCGACGCCCCTTATGATGAGAAGAAGAGGGGCCGCCCTCTTTTCCGCACCAATCCGTCCCCCTACATCTTTTTTAGGGTGTATAGCTCAGTTGGTAGAGCATTGGGCTTTTAACCTAATGGTCGCAGGTTCAAGTCCTGTTATACCCAACCCTACCTTACACTATACTACTACTGGATATCGATCTAAGATAAGATCAAACTTTCTTTTTGAAGTGGAACAAAGGATTGTGTGACAGCTTGGGATAAAGAGAAATTGCATGTACAATTTCTCTTATGTGAGCACTCTTCGTAAAGAGAGGCCTTTGCGGATCACGGGATAGAGTTCTGGGAAAGGAAAGCAGTCATATCCACTGTGATAAGAAAGCATTTCACCTCCCTTCTGGCGGAAAGCCCTTTCCAGATGGAGTAAGTAGTCCATGGAACGTTCAGAATGTGGCTCGACTAAAAGGTTTACGGAGATGCGTACCCTTTAGGTAGGTAGGGGGAGGTTCTTTCTGATGCTCGACCGTAGGGTACGAGCTCCATACTTGGAGCGAGAGGTCACGAGTAAGGCTGCCCCTATTGCCTTTCTTTTTTGTTTTTGAAAACGGATCCCCATCCCGGGTGTGATGATGTCAGGAAAGGGCCACGTCATCTAGAAGTCTGTCTACTTGATTTGATGAGTGAGGAATAAAAACCTTAGCTAAAGGAAGCCTTAAGGCAACAAGAGGATAGGGTCACCTTTACCCCAGTATGCGAATCCAAGTCAGACGATTGAGTCTCAGAGTCAGTTAAGAGAAAGCGAAGGAAAGGAAAACTTGGAAACATCCACTGACGGAATCTAACATAACACATCCATTTTGTTTGACCAATATCATTCCCATCTATACCTTCTTTCTAATTTAGCAGCCTTCTCGGATCAGAAACGGAGCAAAAGAGGTGCAGGAATCAAAGTGAAGTTATTCACCTTATTGTGGCTTAAAGTTTCTGAAGAGAAGAAAAGAGCACTGACTTTGACACCGGCAAGAGAGGAAGGAAAGCGGTTTTCGGGTAGTTGCTAAGAGAGAATAGTCCGTGCGCCCTTTGAGAGAGGAAAGACAGGAGGGCAGACGGTTGAATCATGAAGATTGTAAAGTGGCTGGATTACAAAGAAGTAGATCCGGGGAAGCGACCGGAACAATCGATATGAGAAGGAATGACCCGTCGGGTTGGGTCTTTCTCGATATGCTATCTCACAGCATTCAATCTTTCGACGTTGGTGAAAGACCGTCCGTCCAGATGAAAGTATGTCTACCTCCCTCCTTCTTGAACGTAATAAAGATGCTAATGAGCTGGCGCACTGAAAGACAGATTATGGAAGGGAATCGAGAGTACAGTTCATTCAAATAATGAATTCACAGCTGCCATTCCGACTTTCCTTAGAAGAGCAAAAAACCGTCAGATCAGACCGGGAGCTCGATATTCAGAAAGAAGGTGGTAGGGCAGAGAGGTTCAGCCAAGGGAAATTCCATTCTATTTCCAGCTGCATTACTGGCTAAAGCACACCGAAAAGAAGGTCTTCTTGATCCCCGGCTGATTAGATTAATAAGACAAGAACGAAACACTAGAGATTAGACACGAACTGGATTTTAGTAACGAGAGTCGGGATCGCTCATAGCTAGATTCCTCAGTAGCTTAGCAACTCGTAACTGGATGAGGGCAAGAGAACGGATTAGCTTTTAGCTAGAGTCCCAGCACGAGATTACGGATTCCTGCACTAGAAAGCAAAGAGGCGGAACCCATTGTAGCTGTAGCAGAAGCAGCTGCCATTGATTTTGCACCTTCAATACGAGATTTGAAGAAAAACCTAAACTCATATGTATGAGTGGAAGTACTTCCAGAGCTTGACTAAGGATAGCTTACCGATATTCAAAAAGGTCGGCATAAGCCCATTCCCTAAACGGAATAGACAGATCCGACAGAAGTCGACCGATGGAAGTCGAAACTGTCACATTATGACAGCCCCAAAACGCGGGATGGATGACATTTGATTCATTCAAAACTATATCTTTCAATCGATCTCAAGTCTGAGGTCATAGCATCCTTGCTTGAAAGAGTGACTCTCCTCTGGCCCAATCAAGAGGGGGCTCGGCTCGGGCATGCCCTTGATTCTCCTCTTTCTCGTACACGAAGCCGGGTCCTTGAAAGACTTATTCCCTTTCCGGACATCGGTCTTCAATCGCTTGTAACACTTCCTGTAACGGACTTTTCAAGGCGAAGTGAATCAAAGAATTGATTCTCTTAGCGTCCCTCACTTCCATTTTTTAGAACTGAGAATGCCCTTTCGGGCCATATGTGACTGAGGAATGAGATGAAACTGAGCATGCTCGACCGACAGCTGCCGGATTAGAGTCAAAAGAAACTCTTGGGAAGAAAATGAACGAAGGCAGTCAGAATCCAGTCCGAAATTCTTGCCCGCGGAATGGTCCCTCCGCCGGGTTGTCAATGTCCGCGACTTCTCCCTTCTTCTTCTTGAACTCATCCAAGTCAGCTACCGACCTTAACACCCTCTTTGCCAAAGTGATGTGATCCAGCTGGGATTTTCCTCAGGCAAGTGAGTGAACCGTAAGATTAAGAAGCCTTGCTATTGCCTTTCCTTCCGTTCCTGTAAGCACCAACCAAGTTTGATTCCTGGGTGAGATCTCTAGTTACTTCGCCCCTACCCTAGAGTTTGACCATTTCCGCTTCCTTCTATTGAGAGAATGCCAAGCAACCTCTGCTTATCAACTACTCCCAAACCTCTTCTTAGAGCTAGCCTCAACCCGCAAAGATCTTCTACCCTTTCACCTACTGCCTGAAAGTAGTGCCTGTAATATCAATTTATAGTTCAATAGCATAATCCTGCTAGTCCTACCTTGCTCAATGAATTACCTGGATCGAAAAAGAATGCGCTTTGCACCTTATTGGTTGACTTATTCCTAGAAGCTCTCTTCCTTCTACCCACTCCTCTCTACCGCTTCCTTGCGTCCTGGCTTCATGGTCCTTGTCCTTGCTTTCACTCATATTACATACAGCTGGTAAACAAACCTCTGCCTTCATCTTCATAGGCTCATTCCTTTGACCCGATCGTTTAAAGAACAGCCTTTGGCACGCTTCCCCTTAGTTTAGTTGAGTCGAGCTCAATGAATTTTCTCTTATACCTTGAATGACTAGCTGCTAAACGCCCTACTTCGAGTACTGGATTGACTTTCTACACCTATTGCTTGAGCTGTAAAAGCACCCTTAACAATCTTCCAGAACGAGTTCAGGAATTACTAAATATATGGCTATAGGGGTGCATTCAATTGTCAAGAAAAGAAGATGAGTTCTTCTAACTGCAAAATCCGATCCTCGTAATCGATTAGTTGTTGGTGTATTCTGAAACACGGAATCATTGGCTTATCCAATTCTCTATCGAAAAAAGATTCAACCACTATCTGTTTTACGTCAAGCAATACGTGGAGTCACTCCCGCTGTAAAAGCAAAACGTGTAGGCGGATCGACTCATCGATGTACCTATTTCAATAGTATCCACACAAGGAAAAGCACTTGCCGTTCGTTGGTTATTAGGACGAAAACGTCCGGGTCGAAATTAAAAATTCAGTTCCGAATTAGTGGATGCTGCCAAAGGGAGTGGCGATGCCATACGCAAAAAGGAAGAGACTCATAGAATGGCAGAGGAAAATAGAGCTTTTGCACTTTTGAGTTATATCCCTGAACAGGATCTATATAGACACATAGAGCCCGATCGGAAAAGAATCAATAGAAAAAGAATCGGAATAGGAAGGGACCTTCACTTTAGAATGAAGCAGGAAGCATCCTGAGCAGAAAGCCCACATGGATTCGACGAGCGCTCTTCTCTTTGATGCGACAGAAGGGAATGAAGATGAGTAAAAGCTTCGAGTGACGCTTAACAGTTAACAGTCTTGATATTCCTTAGGATTAAAGGCACATACCAACAAAACTTTCAAACATGAAAACGACGAGCCAACCCGTAGCCGTCACATCGGCTAGCTTTGGACCAAACTACTCTTCTTTCGCTGCAACTCCTTTCTTTTATACTTTTATAGCTATTAGAAAAAAGAGAGAAGAAAAGAATGAATTGGATTCCATCCCAGGCTTCCCCGGTCGTACCGTTCGCCTTCCGTTCGGAGCCAATTCTTATTTGGCTTCCATTGTATTGCTGAACTGCTTTTCCTGTTGATGCTTTTAGGACCTAGCAGCTTCTTAGTCTGAGAAGATTAGCGGAATTTTGTCGTTTTCTGGACCTCGATAGGCGGGAAGCTCCTCGGCCGCTATTTACCCGGTATGGGAATTTTTCACATTGAAGAGTTGTTGATGATACAGTCATGTTTTCATGCAGCCAAGGTCTTCCTAAGAGCAGATTAAACGAGGACGGTATGTCAATGACATGGAGTGGAAGAGGTTTAAGCACTGGTCCTACCCGCATGTCTCTGCGGTCCTTGAACTGGACTTGCTTCCCAGGAGTCCCGTTCCCAAGAGAGCCAGGAAAGAAGGAATTTCCTTATCTACCGTACGCTTATTCCCTTTCCCTATAGCTAAAGCCCTAATTCGTTCAAACGAGCCCATGGAATAATCATCATCATCCTATACTCCAATTATCTCAGAAGTATCCTCTTATTCTGGGTGGGCTAAAGCAGCTTTCTCACCCACCGCCTTTTGTAGCTAAAATCAAAGATCTTATAGACAAGATCAAAATGACAGTGCCTCAAGAAGATGCTCCATCAAACCCCAATAAAAACGTGGGGATTTTCAAGGACCCTCTACCTCAGCACGGGTCTGTTGCTTCCACAACCCCAGATGCCTCATCTCCACCATAAAAAAAGTCTTCCATGTCGCGGAAGACTAACATTCAAGAATAAGAGCTTTTTTCTCTTTGATTTCGATTAGCGTTCTGAGCTGGGAAAGGTAGGGATCTAAGAGACATAGCATCCCAATCCCAGGCAGGGACATCTCTTTATACTGATTGCAAGTTAGGGGCTCCGGCTCTATCTCGTGGCTAGGGTCCTTCGAACATTTGTTGAGCAAGTCAAGCTCTGTAGTTGCAAGAAATCGGTCAATAGTACCTCGACGTGAGCGTGCAAGGGATTCTCAAGAATCAGTTTTCCGGGCTAAAAAAATCATTTCTTTTGGCTTTTTGACCCCGGCCCCGGGTGGATCTCGAAAGATATGAAAGACCTCCCTCCAAGCCGTACATACGACTTTCATCGAATACGGCTTTCCACAGAATTCTATATGTATCATAAGTCGAGGGGGCCTGACGAAGATCGGCAGAGGGGAGATGGTCACGGGATTAGGTTTAGCAACTAAATGGGGGATGGGCTGAGTCTAGCTTGGGACAAGGCTTAGAGAAAGGTAGTTTGCGAGAGAGATGGCCAGGCAGTTCTTAAGATCAGCAACTCGGAGGATAGAGAGCTCACGCCCAATGGACTTCTTATTGATGATTATCGCTACCTCTTAGCGTCAGACTGGAAGAGAGATTTTCGACATAGCTAGCTAGAGAGAGGGGAATTTCTGCGCAGATGGACTTGCCAGGCTTCATATCAACTCGGTACAGTCTGAAGAGCCAGAGTTCATTACTTCTTTACTCTTTTCAGATCTAGTGGGTCTTGCCCTCCCACCTAGGCTGACGGTTCAGTCTAGTCCTTTTTCAGTTAAGGCGGTTTTCTAAGTTCTTGATATAGTAAGCTTGCTTGCAAGCAAGGTTATGCAATAAAATCAGTCCTTTTTTTTTATTGAATCATGGCCCTTTCCCTTGCAGATGTGTCCTTTCAAGCCGGATTTTTTATTTACTAGCTTAGCTATCCTAGTATAATAAAAGGGGTAGACTGACTTATTTTATTGACATAAGCTCAGGAAAGGAAGGAGGACAAGCTATCTCGTAAATAGAAAGAAAAGAGCTAGAAAAGCTCGGCTGACGTAGTTCCGTGACAGCCTGCAGAGTCAAAGGCCTCTATTGCTTATAGGGACGTAGTTCCAGGACCCCTTATTTTTTTGCCGATGAATCGACGACCCGTCAGGCTTGTACAAGGTAAATGAGAGAAGGCTGGCGGAGAAAGCTTACCGCTCCGTGGGAATTGAACTATCCTTTCTTCAAATTGAAAAGGTACTAGCGAGACTGACTTGACTATCCTATACTTTATTTACTAGCCTAGACTAGCCTTATAGAAGGGGAACTAGGTCTGGTTTATCCTTGTCTTCTACTTTCTAGAATCTGAAGGAGGTGCCAGTCTTTTAGGTATAGGAAAAACCGATGCCATTGAATGGCTTGGTCGATCATTTAACTACGTCAAACCTGTCGCAAAGAAAGATTTTCCTCTTACTGTTAGGAATCGATATAGCTGCTTATCCGGTCCTTTACTTGACTTTAGGAAGGACATCGCCCGAAAGCAAGTTCAATTTCCTTCCACGATGCCTGTTCTCAGGTTTGAGGGAAAGGGTGCTAGGCTAGAGAGCTAATTCGCATCTGTTGGTGGTTAAGCCTTTGTGGCTAGCTCTGGTTCATTTGACCGAAGAGAAGAAAAAGACTGAAATGGGACCAGGAAAACACCCCACCACTAGAGCTTGCTTTGCTCTCGCTCCGCTCGCTCCCACCTGTCTTCTTCCCACTAAAGTGAAAGATCTTTCACTTCACCATAGCAGGAACCTCGCTAACCTTCTCGGCCAGTTACTCTAACCACCGGCTCCAGCTTTCCCCCCCACCGTAAACGATTACTAAAAAAAGAGTTTTTACGCTTTGCTTTCAACCGGCCCTAGAGCTTGATCATAGAGCGAAAGGCCTCTTTTAGTATTTAATAGTAGTGCAAAAAACTCCCGTTCTGCTCCTGCAGTTAGAATCCTCTCTTAAGCCGGGTTTTTAGTAAGATATGATGATGGTTGGAAGTTTGATCTTCACCTTAGAAAAGGCAAAACAGAAGGATTTGCCCTTCTTCACTGCAAACATGGGATAGTTCATGAGAACCCCAGCAAGCTACAGCTTCAAAGCCTACGTAAGAGGCTAACGCGCAACGCCTTTCAATATAAGATATAAAATCGCTCACATTTCTTTTTGGCTCCGGAAAAATCTTAATAGATAAAGGAAGCTGGTCAACTTAAGATAGATGGGAAGGGAGTGCCCTAGGTTATCCCAGAAATGCTCTTGTTGATGCCGCTAGGTAGTTGACTTACTCGACCAAGGGGAGAGGAATATCGGGATGTTGAAAGTACCTGGTTCTATGGTCAGGGAGTTTACTAGCTCGACCGAGATGATCTAAGCGAGAAGTCAAGGGCTGGAAGGGGGTTCAGCTTATTGTTTGAGTTGTCTTCTATGAGAATCTGATCCTTTTGTTTCAGTTTGGCTCTTAGCAGAAGCTCTTGATGGGTAAGCATAGAATAGAAAGAAAATGGTAATAGCGTATTCGATTTGCTTCCAAGGCACAGCATCCTGAGGTCCCGGGTTCTTGAAAGTCTTAGTAGATCGCTAGTTTGAATCAGGTGGTTAGATAAAGGTAGTGCAAGGTATGTCCCTTCTTCGAATTCGAAGGATGGCATGTCTCTTCCCATTGTGAATGCGGCCTATTTGGTATAAGAAGATGATGGAGTTGACTTCCTCGACGGGGATGATGATCAGGCAATAAATACAGAAAAGAAGTTCGGATCGATTGAGAGAATGAGGCAAGTCATTCAATCTTTTCTCATTCGGTAGAAGAAGGTAGTTTACTAAGTCGACCATAGAGAAAGCTTTAGGCGCGTTTGAGGGAGAAGAAGTCAGTTTACTTATTCGAGCAAGGGGAGAGGGTGCAGCTCTTTCGTTAAGTGGTGAGAGGTTGGTGAGATCATCTTCCAAGTGGCCTATTAGTTCTTTTCTGAGAGAGTTGGCATTGCCTATGTCTCTGAATTGCTATTAAAGTAGCTGCTGGTCTACAGCTCCTTTCCTAGAAGGGGATCGTGCCAGGGCATCAGCGAGAAAGACTTCCATCGAGAGAGGATCAGAAGCGCGGGCTCGACTACAGAAAGGGAGAGGAAGAATAGGAGGGCGAGTGCCTTAGCATTTCGAGGAAGGAAGGCTAGCAGCAGCGGCTGAAAGAAAGATATGAAGTTGGCGACCCAAAAGTGGATCTTTTTTTTAGTTCGAAAGAGACTCTTGAATGGGTAAGCACCTTATTGAAGGCCGCTGACGTTAAAAATCCACTTGGAAACCAGGTCTTACCTAGATTTTTCCGATGAACATCATTAAAGGATATCATCATCAATCTCTGCGCCCCTTTGTGCTATAATCTCATTTTTTCGGGCCAAGGCTGCCTTCCGCCAGTTGTTCTTCCACTGTCTGTACGACGGAAAGGACTGGAGATGAATCAGTCGTAGTCATTTCAGGTCCTATAATGAAGTAAACTCAAAAGAATGAGGAAATGATTTGGGGTAATGCTCAACAAGGATCCGCGGATCCCGGGACTGAGATTTCGTCCTTGATCTTTATCTATGCCCCACTGGGTGATAGATCGACAGGGTCCGCAGTTACTGCCTAGCCGACCTGGGATTCGTGAACCTCAATCCTCCCCTCCAAGCCAGGAGCTGCAAAATCCTTTGCCCAAGCATTAGGATCGCATCTCATTCCTTACTCCTCTCCCTCTACTCAGCATTCGTTCCCTGCCCCATTCAAGCATCATTAGGGGGTGCGCATTCGGATCCCTTCATCCCCCTTGGCAGACTTGAAGTTTTGTTGAGTAGGAAGGTTCATTAGAAAACGACCAACAGTAGAATGGATGCAGGCCAATGCCAAGCTCTACAGGAAGGTGGAGCACTCAGTAGCCCTGCTCAATAGATAGTCACTATCTTTTTTTCTCCGAGCAAGGTCTCTCTCTTGTTCTTTCTGGTTCCTCTTGGAAGATCACGCCTTTCGTATCTGTCAAGGTGGTATCAGAGCTTCAAACCAGACCTGGATGATCCTGCAATAAAACCGGTTCGATTTGATTTCCTCTTCTTTCGGAGGTCGGAAATTCTCTTTGAAATAGCAAGAGGCATAGGTTTCCCATTTCAAACAAATGGATGACATTACTGAGATAAGATCGAAGCTGCTATACGCCCTATATGCGTAGACATCGACCTGACGTACCTTACCTTAACCTTAAGAGATCGAAATCACTACTGATTTAGATACATTCTGGCAAGAAGTTCAAGACGAACCCTCAAAACCTCTCCTACCGGACACCCTACCCTTTAGGTTAGGCTCGATTCGATGCCAAAGGAAGGGCCCTTTATAGCGGTTTGGTAGCCTCCGATGCGAAGGCCCCAGCAAGCAATAGGATAAATGGGCCAAAACCACGACGTGATCTTTATCTCGACCCCTGCCGCAGCTCCTATCTGGCGAAGAAACCTCCCTTCTGGGCTCATAATCGTAGCTCTTTTGCACGAATCTGCTCTTATTGCCTGCTATTGAATCAGATGCAAGTCTTTTGAAATGCCTTAGTAACCTCCTTCATGCCATTGTCGGCATAAAGGCTCTTTTTTTTTTCCTTCTTTTCTTTCTCACTGGTAGATTGGAACTGCCAACAAAAGAGATATCGTAATTGAACAGCTTTCTTTCTTTTTTAAGGACTTTGAAAAAGGAGGATAGTTTATCGTACCTTTACCTATATACCCAAGATACCTAAGCCGGGAACCTTTTGGTTACGATCCTATCTGACCATTTTAGTTTATGAAAAAGGCAGCTCGGTTCAATACAGATTGTGGTCTTACCAGGAATGAATGAGCTGGATCTTCCCCTAGTTGAACTTCGGCCGTGCGCCTGTCCGCTTTGGTCGTCCAGTCAATGAATCTTTCTTATTTTCAGTCATGAATTGATGCTCTCTTTCCGCTTTTGACCATGAAGCAGATGATGACTTTGGGAAGCAGGCTGCCTCTTACTTATTTTATACATAAGATTAGGCTCCTTCAAGAAGAAGGACGGTTTTTATCACTGAATCATCTTTGAGGCGCGAGGCTGATCCTTTCCCTTTCGTAAGTTAGACAAATGAAATGGTCAGATCCCCAGAAGGGAAACCCGGTCTCAAAGATGCCTCACGATAAGTAGTCAGCCGGTTTCGTCGGTAGGCGTGGCCAGAGTCCATATTAAGCGGGCAATGTCCTAAGCGAACTCAAAAAGTATCTAATCGCCAACCGCTGCCTTTGGTCTTTCCCGCTCGGTCTAAAAAGACGAAGACAAAGTTCATGCTATCAGCCATAAAGCTAAGAAAGGCTTTTAGAAGAAATGCCCACATTAATACGCTTGGTTGACCTTCTCTTCTTCGTTTTACTACTTCAGGTCCCAATCTTTGTTAAAAAACTTAGTTAGCTGGGCTTTTTCATGTTCCCGAAAGAAACTGATTGGCATATGTTGTGATATGCTTAACACATGTACCTTGGACTCTGCTTTCTAGATTGATCTTTAGCTGAAAGACCCTTTCTCCTGTTCCTGAAACGAATTAGTGTTGATTAGCTGTCACATTCGGTCAAATGGCACATT